AGACTCCACTCGGGTCAGGTTTAGACGAGGTCCCCGGACCTTTTCCGTTACTCATTGCTTCTTCATGGAGTGGTAGGGTTCCACTTCATACTGACGATGGCCGAGGGTTCGAATCTATTCTCGCCCGCAATCAATCATCCCTAAAGGGGTGGTTGATTCCCTCTTCCTACAGAGACTTCTTTTCACGACCTGGCAAGCCGACGCCTGTCTCGTAAGCAAATCTTTTTTTCAGTATCAATCAAATAATACCATGTGAGAGAGAGGCATCCTCCTTCCGCCTAAACACTTGGATGTAGCAGCATGGGTTGTCACTGCCCAACCCCAGCTGTGCATCGCGCGGAAATACTTATATCTCCCCCGGAATAGACGAGTGATCATTTTCCTAGCAAGTGATTCCGGGTGCGAAAAGACAAATACAAGCTAGATAAGAGAATGTCAGGATCAATTACCGAAGGAGATATAACTACTTCATAAGTTGCAGAGACAGACTAGTTGGGGCAGCAGAAGCAGAACCGGCTTTTAATAAAAATCATTCGAAGAAAAAAAAAGTTCGCGTCACAATTTGAAGTGAGTCTAGAATAAAGTATTCCGTGTGATCCCGATAATGGGATCTATTAATATACCCGATAGGATTGATGCTAGTGCACGAATGATCATAGCTATTTCAATAGAACTTTTTGAAATTGAAATTGATGGAGAAACTAATGAATTTTGTATATAAGTTGTGGATGCATCGCTCCTCCCATTCTTCCCAGTGAACATTAATTTAATTATTTTGAGATAGTAGTAGATGGAGATGACACTTGTGACGAGCGCTACCAGAACTGATGGGTACGAACCAGCTTTCCATCCATGCCGAAAGAGATAGAGTTTACCGAAAAAACCGGATGGTGGAGGGATACCCCCTAGGGATGGTGAACGTAAAACCGGAGAGAATGTTAGAACAGGATCCTTCATGTATAATCCCGCGTAATCCCTAATATTATCAGTTCCGGTTCGTAAACCAAATGAAGTGATACGAGCAAAAGTTCCCAGATTCATGAGTATATAAATAAACGTATAAGTTATCATACTTGCGTAACCGTTCTCCGGGTCTGCAGCAAGTATTCCAATCATAATATATCCAATTTGGCTTATAGAGGGATAAGCTGGCATACGTTTCATGCTTATTTGAGTAACGGCAATTAGATTTCCTAATATCATGCTAGAAGTAGCCGATAATCCTACCACGATATGCCACTCATTAGATAAATGTGGGAAAATTAGACCGAAGAGTCGCGTAGATAAAGCTGGAGCTGCTACTTTAGAGGTAACAGAAAAAGAAGCAACGACTGGTGTAGGAGAGTCAGAGTCGAAAAGAAGATTTTCGATCTTTCCGCTCATTCAGAACCGTGCATGAAATTCCCACTTCACACGGCTCTTGGTTCATAAGAGATTCACGACTGATATTGCTCCCAGAACCTTCCTCGTGTATGTTTCAAACCCATTCTTCCTCGAATAATTCATAATCATTCAATATGAGGACTAATTGTTAACTTCTCGGAGAATCCCTCATCATTTGTTTAGATTACCCACCAGCAGTTTCGTCTCGAATTTTTCCTTGCTTGTTTGTCCTTCTTAATTTTTCACCGCAATCCTTTCGACAACTAAAACTACTTGTCGAGTTGGTAGGCACACACGCCCGGCGGGGGAGACAAATTGTGACTTTTTTCGTTCCTAGCGTTCACCAAGCGTGTTACAATGTCATCGGTAGATGGTAGAAGTATCACAGGTTAGCATCCATGGCTGAACGGTCAAGGCACCCAACTCATAATTGGCGAATTCACAGGTTCAACTCCTGTTGGATGCAAATAGGAAATAGGGGTGGGAATAAGAAGCGGATAACTCAAAAACGTATCTACAAAACAGATAAATTCGAAGCTGATGACAGCGGAAGTCAAGCTAGTAGACTATACGGGAGTTACAGAAAAAACAAAGAGAATTGAGGGAAAACGGACAAAGCGAGAAGGATACTACGGAGAAATCGAAAAACCAATTAATTACCGAGAAGTCTATTCGTTTGTTGCAGCAAAACCAATATACTTTTCATGTGGACTCAAAATTGACTAAAACTCAAATGAAAAGTTGGATTGAGCAATTTTTCGATGTCAAAGTGGAAGGCATCAATAGTAGTCGAGTAGCAAGAAAAGGAAGAAGAGGTAAACTTAGTTTGAACTCTACAAGTAAAAAAAAAATGATTGCTAGACTTCGAGCTAATTACTTCATTCCCCTATTTCTAAACTAATACTTGGGAAAGAAAAAAAAGAGAGAAGTTCAATTTTCTATCGAATCAAATAAAAAATTACGCATAAACATAAAAGGGAAGAATAAGTATGGCCATGTGATTGTACGAGGCGTGTACTCCAGGTACCCGGAACCGAGCCACTTTGCAGTTTGGGGAAACAACGAAATCCAAGCCCCACAAGCAATTAACTTACTACAAAATATCTGGAAATGGTCGCAACAATGCGGGAATCATCACCAGTAGACATAGGGGGGGCGGACACAAGCGTTTACGCCGCGAAGTTGATTTTAGGCGAGACAAGTTGAATGTCGCCGGCAGGGTAGCCAGTATCGAATATGACCCCAATCGCAATGCTTTCATTTGTTTAATCAACTACACAGACGGCGATAAGAGATACATTTCGCACCCACGGGGAATGGAAGTTGGAGATGTCGTAACATCTAGCCCCGACGCATCCATTTCAATTGGAAATGCCCTACCTCTGAGTGCGGGTTGAATACTTGATTCGCGTATTCCGAAACTAATCGATCGGGTTGTAGGCTGGGCCCGGAAACCTGGCACTACTTCAAACTTACTCAATAAAATGGAGTAAACCTGATTGGGGTAACCAAATAGGGACAGTAGCACGTGCTAAAGTCTAGGGTGACTAAATAATATATCAATTTGCAAAGGTAAGATAATATGGAAACAGATAAATAATCTTGAAATTGGAATGACGAACGAGGGGCGTCTTATGCGCACATTGAAAGCGTAGAAGGTACGAATTCGAGATACTCGATTTGGCAGTCAGAGGCAACATCGAAGCCACAGAATGACACGAAGGGTAAATACGTAGAAGTGAAATTATGTCAATGCCAAGGAGAAGAGGTTTCCTAAGTTATCCCGAGCATTGATTAATGCTGACGCGAATCATCGAAGTCACCAATTCTGCTGCTAAATTTTTAGGAAATGCTGTATTCTTAAGAGAAGGCCAGGTGCGGGCGAAGAAGCCGAGGATACCATAAATATGGTCCGAAAATTACTTGCTTATGGTTTAGCTCAGTTTAGTACTGGCGAAACCCAGCAGCGGCGCCTAATCTTATTTATCATATCCGGAAAGCTGTATGCTTCGAAAGAGGCTTGTGCAGTTTGGGAAGGGGTCTTCCCCAGTCGTTTTCCTCCCTTTAAGGAAGAGTAAGAGGAGGGGGGGGTCTACCTCGACCAAAATACCTTTAGGTACCATTATACACAATATAGAATTGAAGTCTGGGAGAGGCGGATAATCAGTTAGAGCGGCTGGCACAGCAGCAAAAGTAGTTGCAAAAGAAGGTCGATTGGCTACGTTGAGGCTACCTTCGAACGAAATTCGTTTAATATCTCAAAATTGCTTAGCAAGTGTAGGACGGGTCGGAAACATCGATATAAACAATGAAGAGTTGGGAAAAGCTGGGTCCAAGCGCTGGTTAGGGAGACGGCCTAAAGTGAGAGGTTCAGCTACGAATCCTGTGGATCATCCCCACGGAGGGGGGGAGGGCAGGACGTCGATTGGTAGGAAGAGGCCGCCAACCCCTTGGGGACATGTCGCGCTTGGAAAAAGAAGTCGAAAGGGGGAAAAATATAGCAACCCCCTCATACTTCGTCGACGCAAAGGTTATCGATAAATGGAAATATTAGGCGGGGGCTAATCGGCTATGGCACGTTCATCAAAAAAAGGTCCCTTTGTAGCTAATCATTTAATACGAGAAATTGAAAATCTTAATATACGAAGGGAGAGGAAATTGGTTGTAACTTGGTCTCGGGCCTCTGCAGTCGTACCTATCACGATCGGTCACACCATCGCCGTTCATAATGGGCGGGAGCACCTACCTATTTATGTAACCGACCGCATGGTGGGTCATAAACTGGGGGAATTTGTACCCACTCGGAATTTTAGGGGACATGCAAAAAATGATAAAGGATCCCGTCGATAATTAGGAAATTAAACTTCATGAGAAACAAAAATAAATCGGAAATTGGGGCACGAGCTCTGGTAAGAAATATCCGTGCGTCAGCTACCAAAATACGCCGGATTACCAATCGAATCCGGGGTTGTTCGTACGGAGAAGCACTTGTATTACCCGAATTTATGCCTTATAAAATGTGTTATCTGATATCGCAGTTGATTCTTTCTGCGGCCGCAAACGCCAATACCAATTTCGGATTGAATAAATCCGATTTGTTCATTAGTGAGGCCTGAGTCGAGAATTCCACGTATTTAAAAAGGTTCCGCCCTCGAGCCCAAGGTCGGGGTTACCCGATAAAGAAACCCACTTGTAAAGTAACCATTAAGTCAAACTCAAATTTTGTTGGAGAGATATAAGGATGACTCCACAAAAAAAGGTCACCAACTGTAACGTGTCGAAAGGTTAAAGGAAGTTAAGAAGAGAGAAACAACTAAGTAAAAACTAATTTAATATTGAGTTGAGGAGAAATAGATACGGGACGGAAGATTCATCCACTCGGTTTTCGACTCGGTGTAAGTCAGAAGCATTATTCTCATCGGTTCGCACAAACAAAAGATTACCCAAAGTTTCTTGAAGGGGATAGACAAATACGTACCTCTGTCGAAAAATATATCGCGAAAAGCGTGAAGGACGCTGCAAACTACGGCGGAGTTGGACATATCGAAATCCAACGAAAGACAGATCTTATTCGGGTTGATATACATACGGGATTTCCTGATTTACTCATTGAAGAACAAAGTTTGGGGATTACCCAAATGAAGAGCGATATCGAAGACATCTTAGGCGTCGAAAGTCGGAAGCTCCGAGTAATACTAAGTAGCGTCACGCAACCATATGGGGAACCAAAAATCTTGGCGGAACATGTTGCCTCACAATTAAGAAATAGAGTTCCTTTTCGACGAACTACGAAAAAAGCTATTGAATTGGTTGGAAGAACTAGCGATAGAGGTATTAGGATACAAATAGCTGGACGCCTAAATGGTAGTGAGATGGCTCGGGTTGAATGGGCTAGGGAAGGTAGGGTCCCCCTCCAAACCATTAAAGCCCGTATAGGCTATTTTTGCCACCCGGCTCAGACGATTCATGGGGTTTCAGGTATAAAGACCTGGATATTTCGGGGTACCGCGTGACCCCTACCCAACGAGAGAAAAACTATTTAATGAATTTTGACGCAACCTAGTGCAGCTTCATCCTACTCCAGTTTCAATCTTTTTCACTTTAAACTCCAAAAGATCTTTGCTACGCTTAGTGTGCGACTCGCCCAAACGACATCTCCTTATTCATAAAAAAAAAACTAATTGATTGAGTAATGAGCCTCCTGCTTTCGAGTACTAAATAAGTGAATGCCGAAGCCGGGGTGGGGTTACCTCATCGCAAATGAAATTTCTATCCATGGGAAGTTTTTTTATGGGGAAGCTGAAGACATTAGCAATTTGTGACTATTTCGAGAAATAAAAATTGGAAGAATTGAATTCTTTTTCTCGAAATCGTGTGGTTAACCACTCAACTCCCGAAAAGCTGCGTGATGTAGCACAGTTGCCAAATGGTCAACATCTAAAGTAGAGCTCCGAGTCAATTAATGCTGGGAACGTTGACTCAACGAAATTGGGATGGAGTGGGAAGCTCCGTCGCTGGGGGAGAACCAAAACGTTTGCTCCGGGAGACTGAAACAACGAGGGGACTTCCAAATCTCACTTATTCAGTTAATTGATATCGAGATTTGGCGAATGGGATGGCGAGGGAAGCCCACACCTCAGAAGCAAAAAAAATAGATTGGAAAATCGAGCTTATTCTCGCCCGTGGATTTGGCACCAAGTAATACTTGAACCGCTACTCGGAAATGTAATAAAAATCAGAGGAAAAAAAAAGGAGAACACAACTTAGAAGTAGTAGTGAGTAAGTTTGCGAAGTATGGGAAATGCTACCGAATTCACGGGGAGCCGGTTGAGAGGAGACTTTCACGTCCGGTTCTGTATCAGAGATTGATAAAGTCTGTCGACATCGACTGTAACCCCAGACGAACTAAATATCGTAAGCAACATAGAGGAAGATTGAGAGGAATATCTAGTCGTGGCAACACCATCTCCTTCGGAAAATTTGCTCTTCAAGCCCTCGAACCTGCTTGGATTACGGCTAGGCAAATAGAGGCGGGGAGAAGGGCAATGACGCGCTGTGCTCGTCGAGGTGGGAAGTTATGGATACGCATCTTTCCTGACAAACCCGTCACGATGAGACCTGCAGAAACACGTATGGGGTCGGGCAAGGGATCTCCAGAATACTGGGTATCCGTAATTAAACCAGGCCGAATAATTTATGAATTGAGTGGGGTATCGGAGGATGTAGCCAAAGCTGCTATGGCGATGGCTGCCCACAAAATGCCCGTGCCTACTCGAGTGGTAACTACCGCGGAAGCGTGATACTTGTTAGAGACAAAGAGATAAAAAAGAAGGAGTGACCTAAGATGGTGATGACGGCGACGCCAATGTCATGTCCGAGACCCCACCCCGATAGTTATTGAAGCAGATAAACCCTACTAATTGGATTAGATTAGTCGCGATAGCAGTAATTCACTCATTCACCCAATTTTTTGGGTGAAATATATCTTTTTCCACCCGAATGTACTACAAATAAACCTATTACTCTTCTCGATTACCAAACGATTCAAACTCAAAGTTATTCAGATGTGGCAGACAACAGCGGAGCCCGCAAATCAATGTGTATTCGAGTGTCAGGAACTGGCAACCGCAGATACGCAGGTACGGGTGACGTCGTAATGGCCGTAGTCAAAGAAGCGGTACCCAATATGTCTCTAAAAAGATCAGAAGTTGTTAGGGCAGTGGCAGCTTGTACTCGTAAAGGGATAAAACGATGTAATGGAATGATTGTTGGATTCGACGACAATGCGGCCGTAGTTGTGAACCAGGAAGGAAATCCCAGGGGGACTAGGATCTTCGGTCCAGTAGCTAGAGAATTGAGGGATTATAATTTTGCCAGGGTAGTCTCATTAGCCCCCGAGGTGTTGCAAAAACCAATGAATGGGAGTGAAACGATTTAGCGTCATCAGTTTGACAAAAATTCGAACCAAATTTTCTTTTTCTAAGAAAAAAAATTCGGTTCGAATTTTTGTCAAATATGTCTAAATACCCCAAATACACAAAATTAAATTAAAGGAAACGGAAGATAAGAAGAGGTTAGGAATCATTCTGGTACTGATAATTACAACAACTACTGATTGACATTTCACGAATAACGACGCCATCTCCGCCGCACTTACCGCCATAAGAAATGCCAACACGAGAAGAAAAGCTATCATCAGGATACCTGCCACTAAAATGACTGCATGCATCGTGCAAATTTCAGCGGAAGAAGGTTTCACAGGAAGTGCTGTGAAGCACAAGGATAATAGGAAAGAGTTTCCGGATGTGAGCTTGAAGTATCTTGGTAAAAAGAAAGACCCCTACATTGCAGTTGTCAGACGCATTAGTAAGCCTGGCTTGAGAGTTTATTCCGATCATCGGGAAATTCCCAAAATATTGGGCGGTATGGGAATTGCAATTTCACCGACATCTCATGGACTTATTACAGATCGGGAGGCTCGACACAAGAAAATCGGGGGGGAAATTTCATGTCACATTTGGTAATTTTTTCGACAAAAAATTAGTTATTTCCAAAATGACTATGTCTCGAAATAGCTACTAGCGATATCGGCTGAGTTAGCAATCTCTTAAAGAAATCTATGAATTACGGGAGGTTTATCTAGTTCGAATGATGAAAAAGCAGAATCTTATTGACATGGAGGGTACAGTTACGGAATCGCTTCCCAATGCCACGTCTTGAGCGTGTTTGGATAACGGATGCCAAGTCTTGACTCACATATCGGGAAAGATCTGACGGAATTATATAAGAATATTACCAGGAGATAGGGTAAGAGCCGAATTAAGTCCTTATGATCTTACCAAAGGGTGTACCATTTACCGACTTCGAAGTAGGCAGACAAATACAAATAGCAGTCAGTAGATTTCGTTGTTGGTGCCGCTATCTAGTAATAATTATCCGCCTGCCCGAACTTCTATTTCAATTTCATAAAAAAAAAGGAGAACGCATCTAAAATCTATCAATAGATTTATCTAACTAATTTAAGGTTGTAGCTACGAAAATTCGTGCCTCCATTCGCAAAATATGTGAGAAGTGTCGACTGATTCGTAGGCGTGGACGAATCATGGTAATTTGTTGCAATCCGAAGCATAAGCAGAGGCAGGGGTAGTAAAAATATTTAGACGTAGAACCAAATAACAATTAACAACAGCCTCGGAATATGAGTAATCAATCAACTATGTCAAGTAATTCAAAGAAAATTCGTTCACGTAAGGTAAAACGCGGAGTACAGAAGGGGGTTATTCATATCCAAGCAAGTTTCAATAATACAATTATTACTGTCACGGACGTTCGGGGATAAGTAGCTCCCTGGTGTTCCGCCGGTGCTTGCGGATTCAAGGGTACACGCAAAAGTACACCATTTGCTGCCCAAGCTGCGGCGGAGAAAGCTATCCGCGCCTCAATGGATCGGGGTATGAAGCAGGCGGAGATTATGATGAGTGGACCCGGTCCGGGAAGAGACACCGCCTTGCGAGCCATTCGCCGAAGTGGCATAATCCTCAGTTTCGTACGTGATGTGACTCCCATGCCATATAATGGGTGCCGACCCCCCCGAAAAAGACGTGTCTAACTAGATAGTTATATAAAAACTAAAGGGGGATTTCTTTATGCTCACGTATGAAACATCGATATCTACCCAAGCAATTCAATGGAAATGCGTTGAATCCAAGACAGAAAGTAGGCGTCTTCATTATGGTCGTTTCGTCATATCTCCCTTCAAGAGGGGCCAAGCTAGTACTGTGGGAATTGCCATGCGTAGGGCTTCACTAGAGGAGGTTCAAGGGACGAGCATAACATGTGCAAGGTTTCACGGAGTTGTGCACGAGTATTCTACAATAACGGGTATTTAAGAGACAATACATGATGTTTCAGTTAATCTAAAGGAAATTGCACCTAAGAGCGACTGTAATGATGTTAAAGAAGCAGTTTCATCCGTAACTGGTCCTAAAGAAGTAACTGCGGGTGATACATCACTGCCGCCCTCTGTCAAAGCGATTGACGATTCACAATATATAGTTACTATTACCCAACCAATATCTGTAAATATTGAATCAAAAATTGAAAAAGATTGCGGATACCGCATAGAAAATCCAAATGGATATAGAAGTGGAGAATTTCCCGTCGATGCCGTATCTATGCCTGTTCGAAACGTAAATTATAGCGTACATTTATTTGGAAGTGGTAGAGCGACGCGAGAAACATCATTCATCGAAATATGGACTAATGGTAGCCCGACCCCAGAGGAGGCAATTAGCGAGGCTTCTGAAAAACTAATAGACTTACCAACTCCTTTTTTGCACGTGAAGCGCGAAGATGTCTCCTATTCCGGAGATTTCGAGGGTTCTTCTGATTCCGCGGGGTCATCTTCGCAAGTTTATGACATGAATGAACCAGAGGGAAAGCTTTCCAGAAATACGTTTATTGACCAACTAGAATTACCCGCCAGAGCCTTTAATTGCCTCAAGAAGGCCGAAATACACACAATCGCTGATTTGCTTAATTATAGCCGAGAAGACTCATCAAAGATAAAAAGTTTCGGACAGAAATCTGTAGATCAGGTGTCAGAAGCTTTGTGGGAGCATTTCGCCATAGAATTACCCAGAAGTGGGTGGCATTTTAATTAGTAGGAACAAGCAGCAAAGGGCAAATTATCCCATTTTTGAAACAAGTGATCTTGTCTCCTGTGTATTGTACTTCCATTTACAAAGTACTTCCATTTACAAAGGTTTTAGAGGGAAGAGAAAAATGAGTCAACCAAAACTCGGAAAATAAAATTTGAGTTTCAATTACTTCGGTGTAAACAAATATAAATCGATTATCTAAAGAATTTGATATTTTCGATTCAAAAATGACTAAGTCTAGGGAAGTCCTGTCCCGGCCCGGGGGCTGGCGATTGCTCCCTAGACTAAATCTGAATATTTTTCGGGTTAATAAGAGGTAGGGAAATACTAGAACAGTCCCAAAGTTAAAGATCCATCTATGGGTAAAGTTGCTCCAATACCTGACCAAATAGCGACCGCGGTGCCAATTGCGAGGACTGTTGTGGCTACTGGGCGCCGAAACGGATTCTGAAATTTATTGACATTTTCGGGAAAAGGAACGGTCAACAAACCTGCGGGTACCGACGCCATTGAAAGAACACCTAGTAGTTTATTGGGTACTGTGCGAAGTATTTGGAATACGGGAAAGAAATACCACTCAGGTAATATCTCCAAAGGAGTTGCAAACGGATTTGCTGGTTCACCAATCATTGATGGTTCTGAAGCAGCCAAACCCACGGTACACGCGATGGTTCCTAAGATTACTACGGGAGATATATATAAGAGATCGTTGGGCCAAGCGGGTTCTCCGTGGTAATTATGTCCCATACCTTTAGCTAATTTTGCTCTCGAAACAGGATCGTTCAGGTCAGGTTTTTTTGTTATTGGGGTGGACTTATCATTCCCCCACAAGAATCGAACGTGAGAATTTCTACTCATACGGCTCGAGCAAATATAGAATTCTCTCATCCCACAACGGTTAGGTTGGTGAATGAAGAAGGGACGAACACGGAGAGGGGTTACCCCGCGACATGGCTTCTCATCCGAATCAGCTCAGTCTAAAGCTTCGCGGATTATCTCGTATCCCATACGCACGTATCGTGTCATTGCCAGTTTATGCAAGATACTTGCAAACTACGATCCGTATAGGATCTCAACTTGTTACAACTTCGGCTATATATGTCTTTAGATCGTTTTTTTACCCCAACGGCTATTCTTGCAAACAATTTAGCATTTGATGCAAAAGAAATGTATGCGTCGCCTTAAAAACCGTATGTCTAAAAGCTTCACACAATCCCAATTGGACATATCATATAGGGTTTCACGAGGCCTCTCAAAATTTTTGCGATCATGGGAAAAGTTCTCCAAACAACTTTCTCAGTTCGAAAGATATGTTTTTTTTATCCGGGTTTCGACTCTTAGTCCCAAAGAAAGGTCGGAAGAGAGACACACCTCTGGTTGCAGCAGTATCCAACTGGACGTCTGCATAGCCTACACGTCTCGAGACAAGTCACACACTCCCATAATCCAATTTTTTTTTTCTCCCTCGACATTTTAATTGTTTCGTCCCAGTAGTCCGAGACAATAACTAAATCCGCTAAATAACTTATCATTTGGTTTAGTAATAAGTATCGGCGGCGACAGGACAATCTAAAGGAACTTGGAATTGAGATCATCGACTGATATAGCGACGGAGATTTATAATCCTTGATTTATGGAGAAATCGTGAAGGACCCGGAATGCCTTGTTTGCGAATCATTAGAAAATGCATCGGCATAGAAACAGCAGTGGGAAGCGGCGAGACGAAAGTATGTAAGCTGTAAAAACGAGTTAATGTCGATTGGCCTACACTAGCACTTCCTCGTAATGACTCTACTAATGAAGATCCTACCAGGGGAATAGCTTCGGGTACGCCGGTTACGATTTTAACGGCCCAGTAACCAATTTGATCCCAAGGTGGGGAATATCCAGTTACACCAAAAGAGACGGTTGATACAGCTAGAATCACCCCAGTAACCCAAGTCAATTCGCGGGGCTTCTTGAATCCCCCCGTGAGATAAACACAAAATACATGCAAAATCATCATTAGAACCATCATACTTGCTGACCACCGATGAACAGACCGAATCAGCCAGCCGAAATTAACTTCAGTCATTGTATATTGAACTGAGAAGGAAGCTTCTGTAACAGTCGGGCGATGGTAGAAGGTCGTAGCAAAACCGGTGGCTACTTGAACCGAAAAGCGGGTGAGCGTGATTCCCCCCAAGCAATGAAATATGTTCACATGTGGAGGGACGTATTTACTAGTAATATCGTCAGCAATTGCCTGAATTTCTAGGCGCTCCTCGAACCAATCATATACCTTAGCAAGATAGGTAAGCTTTTTAACTCCCTCTTCGTAAACTGCACATGAGACTTTCTTCTCACACAGCTTAAGCAAAGATGTTCGGGCATCGCCCATTCATTCCACTAGTAGTTACTCGGGTAAAGGAATAGGAAAAGACGGCAGACCCTCAACATCTCTTATTCATTGATGTAGGAAGAAGCGATCCAGCCTCGGGAAACTCGGAGATACATCTCACCTCGATCTCATGTTAGCTTTTATTTTTGAATTGAGGACGAATGGTACTAGCGTCTTGGGAAATCTCTTAATCTTATCGACGTACCTACCCCCCCCCCCCAAGAGAAACTGGGGGGGGGGGTAGATAAATAAATAGAGGTTACCTCGTTCTGATCTGATTTTTTTTTGGCATCTACGAAACCTTAGATTTCTACTATATCTCGGGAAATTTTTCTTTTCTACTAGTGGGAAGACCTAATGGGCAACAACTCCTCCGTCACCCCGAACCCCGCACGGCTCTTTTTCCTCCATCTACATACTTCAGTAAACAACCACAATTCAGACGTACCTCATTGGTATTGGTAGTTTTTTGATACAGCGCCGAGTCGGCGCAGGATCAGGTAACAAGTTTGTCACGAAATTTAAGTGGTAAATTAATGCGAATTAATCATAGTTTGAGCTTCATAACTAAATATTAAGTTCTCGCCTCGCGTTTCGGGTGTTAATGACTCGACTGCTACCCGGCGAGATACCGATAATCTAATATAATGAAATCTGTTTAAGTAGAAGATTGTTTATTTGTTGAACCAGATTAGTTGCGACGAATCACACACCCATATTGTTGTCTCGTAAAAACATTTGAAGAAAAGTTCGCGCGATTTAACTGCCTTTCTGATTTCTGGTGAAGTATCCATTCCCAGCTGTTGCTGTTGCATCGGCAGGGTTCAGGGCTGTTCTACCAACTAATTGGGATACCCTCCAATAAAACGGATGAGTTATAAATTTCCAAAATAGTAACTAGGAATACTGCGAATAAAGCCATGGAAAATCCCATCAGGGGGGTAGTTCCCCAGCCGGGAGCAACCTTTCCATATTCTGAGTTAAGCGGCTTCAAAACCATTCCCAAGAAACTGATTCTGGGTTTACCTTTGGGGGTGTCACCAACAACTTTTGTAGCCATAGAGCCTGCTCAATTGATTGAAATTTGCTGACTTTGTATACTATTATAGCAAGTAAAGTGGGAACTAATATTTCTTTGGGTTACATGGCAATGGAAACCGCAACTTCGGTCGCTATCTCTATATCCCGTTCACTCGTTAGCCTCACCGGTTACGCTTTGTATACCGCTTCCGGTCAACCCGCCGAAGGGCTCAGAGACCCTTTTGAGGAACATGAAGATTAGTCGAACTGGTAGACCTTCCTCCGTAAAACTAAAAAGGAAGGTCTCTAATCAACTCAATTTCCCTTATATTCATGATTTTGCTGATGCAACGAAATCTGCTTCTTCGATAAAATTAAAAAAAAAAAAAAAAATTGAAATCGAAGGGAGTTTCTTATTTACCCTTGCTAGGTACTTTGGGGGGCTCCCGAAAGAAAATGGCAAAAAATATTATACCTAAAGTTGCTACCGACAAAAATGTGTAAACCAGTGCTTCCATGGATTCGGCCGTAATAGTAGTATTTTAGAGATATCTCTCGTACTAATTTAATTGTGCCGGATAAAATTTATAGTTCTTTCAAATTTTCTTTTTTTTCTCGCTCGACTTCGATGTATTGAAAACTATTCAATTAAATCAATTTATTAAGTTACTAAGTTTTGACAAGACGAGTATTTCTTCTTTTAGAATTCAGTCAATTTTTGTAACTAACCTGCGGGAGAGATTCATTTAGTGGGATAAATGGAAAAAGAGAATATGTCGAACAGCTTGTCTTTTAGTACTTGGATCCCCCAACTTTTGAAATGTCCCAAATTCAACTTGGGCATCCAAATCGGGGTCGATACCAGCAAAAACGTCCCTGAATAAGGTTCTAGCACCGTGCCAAATGTGACCGAAGAAGAAAATGAGGGCAAACGTGGCGTGGCCGAAAGTGAACCAACCCCGCGGGCTACTTCTAAAAACACCATCCGATTTTAAAGTGGCGCGATCAAATTCGAAGATCTCACCCAATTGGGCGCGCCTGGCATATTTTTTCACCGTGGCGGGATCACTGAAAGTAGCACCATCTAATTCACCACCGAAGAATTCTACGGTTACACCGACTTGCTCAACGCTGTATTTTGATTCTGCTCGTCTAAATGGTACATCAGCTCTCACGACGCCCTCGCCATCTACCAGGACTACAGGAAATGTTTCGAAAAAAGTTGGCATGCGGCGTACAAAAAGTTCATGGCCTTCCCTATCTTTGAAGACGGAATGACCTAACCAACCGACGGCTATCCCATCGCCGTTGTCCATTGCACCTGCTCTAAACAATCCGCCTTTGGCGGGGTTGTTACCGATATAGTCGTAAGAAGCTAACTTCTCCGGAATCTTCGACCAAGCTTGGGATAGACTTAGATTTTCGGTTTCACCTGATCGTATTCGTCTCTCTATTTCTTGTTGGAAGTACCCCTGATCCCACTGGTAACGAGTGGGGCCAAACAATTCGATCGGAGTGGCGGCAGAACCATACCACATGGTTCCGGAAACCACAAAAGCGGCAAAGAATACGGCAGCAATACTGCTAGACGACACAGTTTCGACATTTCCCATACGTAAAGCTTTGTATAGCCGTTGGGGGGGACGGACACTGAGGTGAAACAAACCCGCTAGTATACCTAAAACTCCCGCTGCTATGTGGTGCGAGGCAATTCCGCCTGGTACGAATGGATCGAAACCCTCGGCCCCCCAAGCTGGATCTATGGGTTCCACTTTTCCGGTTAATCCATAAGGATCTGATATCCAAATACCGGGGCCAAACAAACCTGTTACGTGAAATGCTCCAAACGCGAAACAAAGTACGCCTGAAAGAAATAGGTGGATTCCAAATATTTTTGGTAAATCCAAGGATGGCTTTCCCGTGCGATCGTCGCGAAACAGATCCAGGTCCCAATACACCCAGTGCCAGATAGCGGCTAGAAACAGCAAACCGGATAGTATGATGTGAGCCGCGGCTACTCCTTCGTAACTCCAGATACCCGCATCGGTTGCGGTATCTCCAGTGACGCTCCAGCCTCCCCACGACTTCGTTATTCCAATGCGAGTCATAAATGGAATGACAAACATACCTTGCCTCCACATGGGATCAAGAACGGGATCCGATGGGTCAAAAACAGCTAGTTCGTATGAAGCCATTGAACCCGCCCAGCCAGAGACCAAAGCGGTATGCATCAGATGCACGGAAATCAGACGACCGGGGTCGTTTAATACGACGGTATGAACGCGATACCGAGGCAAACCCGTGGGAAACCCCTTTCTTGGATATTGGAGATAGGTGACCACTACGTAACTTTCTTGCAATCTAGGCTTGCGTTATATAAATAGACGAGATGGAAGCTGTCGTATGAAATATACGAATCAATAATTTGGTTCGTGATTAGAAGCAGTTCTCTTCTCTTGCTTCACCTACCTGTTTGTACAAAACACGTAGTAATGTGAGATGAGCCAGTAAGTTTTCTTTCAGAGACATATGAAGGCATGGGTATTTTAGCATTTACGCGCTTTACATAACAACGTAGAGATTGGTCCCATCAGAGTCTGTTAATATCTGCAAAAAGAATACGATTTATTTCACCCGCGTCGTCTTCATCAGGCGTGTTATAATATGACGTAAGCTCCTTCTCAATTTGGCTTCTACGTTCCCAATTTGGAAGTAATTACAATAACTTTCGATAGTTTTTATATGCCAATTGGTGTTCCAAAGGTACCGTTTCGTCTACCTGGGGAAGAGGATGCGGCTCGGGTTGACGTGTAGTGCGATTTGTCAGGTGCGTCGAGCCAGATGGAACCCGTTTCCATCATTTCTTATCCGATTGATTTGTGCCTATCTCACTTGGAATTGACTAACCTATCAGTGGTCAAATGCGTGAGAAAAATTTGCCAACAGGTTTGGTAGTCGTTAGAATCCATGGCTAGTTGGAATAAACAGATTGCTTAGGCTCCGGTTACTCAATCCCAGATATCAATCGTAGCCAAAATGACTATGAAATAAACATCGGAACAGAAAAAGTTAAAAAATAAATATATTTATTTTTCAATTTTTTGCAAATATGTTAGATAAAATGTGGGAATAGATATAAGGGGAGTGAAACTATTTGTTCCGTATGTGCAAATGGCAGCCGGAACCCGCAACCTCCGGGGTAGAAGATGAACCCAAAGACTCTTTACAGCAAAAGGACTCAATCACGAACAGAAATGCACTAGTGCAGGAGGGAGAAGTTAGCACGTTGGAGTGAATTCACCGATCACCAGTTGCGAAGTGGTTCAGAATGTGCGAAAGCTGGGCCAGACAAACTTGAACCAGGAGCGCTGATACGGGTAGGGCCAGAAACATACATAGATAAACGGGAGAAGGAAAAGAAATTTCTTCCACCCACGCATCTTACGTAAAAGCTACCAGAGCCGTATGTATCTAACGATACCTATACGGTTCTAGGGGGGGGGGGTCGGTAGAGTGGCGGTCGCGGAAACCTATCCCAATCAACCGGCTTTATCGGGAGAGACTTCTTTTTCTTGGTCAACAGGTCGATGACGAGATCGCCAATCAACTTATCGGTATCATGATGTATCTAAATGGGGAAGATCAAGCCAAAGATATGTACTCGTATGTAAATTCACCCGGTGGGGCGGTATTAGCCGGAATATCTGCTTATGACGCGATGCAATTTGTCGTACCAGATGTGCATACCATTTGCATGGGACTAGCTGCTTCAATGGGATCTTCCACTTTGGCTGGGGGAGAAATTACCAGACGTATGGCACTACCTCACGCTTGGCGCCAATGACTTGTGCGGATTAGAACTTTGCCTTCGCCTAGTTGAGGTAACAATAGCATGGCAATTACTACTTGGCAATTTCTCCTATAAACATTCAACTACGAGATAATGAAATGCTGAAGGGGTAAAGTGAATCAAAATAAAATTTTTGACTTGTAGTCTTGTAGTAGATTCATCCTGAATCGAAATCAATATATCCTAGCGTCATAAATTGCATGAAATGTCGAATCTACATAATTTCTTAAACTTCAAATTTCTTGTAGAAATAAGACATCAAGTTTTTGAAGAGTTGGGCGATGCCAATTTCGTTGTCCATCGAGAGTATATATAGCAAACTCTGGGATTGCTGGCGCGATACAGCGGCAGAACCATCATAATACGTTTCAAGGAAGGATGGTGTGACCTCGCGATACTCCCCCCACAGTATTGCAGGAAGAATAGGCTTCACGACAAATCTTTCTTTTTTCTAAGACAAGGGGTTAACGTTTAACTACTGATTTGAACAGACTTTTGATTTGAACAGACTTTGTTGGCCCACCAGAAGTATAGCCGTATGCAAAAGAATTTGCCTGTACGGTTGGACTTAATCAGAGTCATCCAATTAGGGTAATGATTCACCAACCCGCTAGTTCGTATTACGATGGACAAGCGGGGGAATGTGTTATGGAGGCAGAAGAAGCATCAAAACTCCGCGATTGCATAACCAAAGTCTATGCCCAAAGAACTGGTAAAGCTTTATGGATAATTTCCGAAGACATGGAGAGAGACGTTTTTCCGTCAGCAGAAGAAGCCCAGGATTACGGCGTTGCGGACCCCGTAGCGTTAGAAAACGCATCAGCTTAGAGATTCGATGAGTAAGAAGTAACTGAGATTTCCGGAAAAGAGGTGAATCCCCTTTATTCGAGAAGTTTTTTTCTTGTAGTTTCACGTTTATTCGTCCAGCCAGCGACTAATCCATCCATTTAAAGAAAGCAAATTTTCGAAGTTTCTTTTCGTGCCTTAAGCAAGATAATCCTGTAAAGGTTGATCGCTGGATACTAGCATGTAGCAAGTCTTTCCAAGTGGTTGATAATATTTCGAACCGAATAAAATCTCTGCGTCTTTGAACGTGCCAACAAATCAACAACTTATTAGAAAAGCGAGACAACGGTTGGGGAGTGGGACGAAATCCCCCGCTCTTCGGGGATGCCCCCAACGGAGAGGAGTGCGTACCAGGGTGTATGTGTGACCTGTTCGGATCGGAAACCTGAGACATTACATTAAAGGGGTTGATGTTGTGAGATAATCCCCCGAATGAAATAGGGATAAATCCACAATCCATCTGTTTCGATAAGAAATAGAAATTCGTGGTTTAAGTCGGTGCAAATCCGATCATTTTGGTTTGGGACGATAAGAACCAATCGATGATAATAAAGTTGAGTTGTTAAGCGAAGCCAAGCGAGTGGTATCAACTTCTATACCTCTTTCGCCAATCCCATTGCGATGGCAATAGGCACGGGTCAGCTGTTCCGCCAACCTCCAGCGTAAAATACCGTTACTATACATATAATTCCTTTTGAAAGAAAAAAAAAAGAAATAGGAAATGGAAGTAAAAAAGCCCAGCTTAATGGGATGAGTTAAATATTGGGGATCATGCGACCTGCCAACAGCAATTTTGTTTTCCTTATCTTCGGAAAAGTCTAAGCTCCGGTATATAGGGGGGACCCGGCTGTCATAATAAATTGACCACGGAAACATCGAAATCCATAGTATCTCCGGTACAACGTACTCCTCACCGGCAGATAGACAGATGGGATGGGGTACCCAACCTGTACCGGAGGTATTTGTGGGAGGGAAAGTCGGGGTAGCAAAAGCCACCGGAATCTCTATTTACTACATCAGATGAAAAGACGGGAATTTGTCGCAGTGGATAAATTTTCCGAGAATTATGAAGCAACTACCTGCGGCCATCTAAGAATTGAGAGGCGTGGTATGTCACCGCACATGGTGCAATTGAAGTGCAAATCTATCTTTGGGATCTTCATCTCTTCGGAGGGGTACGTCTCGGTATAACGCAGCATATCTATTTCTCCAAATTGATTTTCTTAAATGTATATCTCTAAATAAGAGATATTGAAACAAAACTATTTGAGGGAGTAGCAGAGCCCAGGAATAAATGGATTTTCCAGACGAAAATATAATTTTCTGTGAGGCTATACGTATAATGACCAGAGTAAAACGGGGATCCACAGCTCGGAGATATCGCAAAGACATTCTCGATTTTGCATCCGGGTTTCGAGGGGCTCATTCGAAATTATTTAGAGCAGCGAACCAGCAGGAAAGAAGGGCATTAGCTTGCGCCTACGTAGATAGAAACAACCGAAAGAGAAAATTTCGCCGCCTGTGGATCGCTCGGATTAATGCAGCAGCGCGGAAAAATGGAGTTACGTACAGTTCGACGATTCACAGTTTGTCTGAGAATCAAGTTTTTCTGAATCGCAAGACACTCGCGCAAGTAGCTACTCCAGATGCTTACTGTTCCTCCAGGCTCGTAAGAAAAATTAGTAATTGAAGAGATTGACATGTAGCGATAAGCCTCTCCGGATTAGGCGGAGAGGCCAGAACTGGAGAACGGGTTAACTTGCGGATATATCCCAGGGAGAGAAAAAGAAGAAAAGACAAACGGAAAGACAGACTATCTTATAGACATCAGTTTGATTCAATTTAAATACATTCAATCACATTTCTTTCGCAGGAGATTTCTAGTTGTCAAATTGAAAAATCGACCAGAATTCAATTTTCTAAAATTCTCTAATTTTCGTTATTTGAAAAGGGTAGCAAAGCCAAAATACGGGCTCTCTTTATAGCGATAGCTACCGAACGCTGCTGCTTGGAGGTCAGTCTATTCATTCGTCTCGATAGGATTCTCCCCTGCTCACTGACGAATCGACGAAGTAGGCTCGTATTTTTGTAATCAACAGCTTCATCAGAGCGAATAGACGGGGAACGTCTACGGAGAGATCGTTTAATTTTACTCGTGATATTTTTTTTTGTGACTACCTATAACTAATATTGATTACCTACGAATTAATCAGAAATATCCTTCATTTTTTTAGTTCTTTGTGAGAAGTATGTTTGTGGCAACAAACACAAAATTTCTTCGATTCCAACCGAGTAGGTGTGTTACGGCGATTCTTACGTGTAGTGTATCGAGAAATACCCGTGGATTTGCCGCCAGCTTCTTTGGAAGTACAGATCGTACATGCCAAAGCAGTGGTTACCCTCGCATCTTTACTTTTGGTCATAAAATCAATTGCATCGTAGTAAGATAAGTTTTTTTTTGGGGGGGGGAGTCACAGGTAGATCCAATTGTATTTGAGCGGACTACTCGCGAAATTTTGGAAATAGGGTTGAATTTAAAGCGACCCCCCATCAGTGACGCGGTTATGCGCTACTCGTTTTGCAAAACGTAAATTTATCCGACTTTTTTTTGCCTTGTCTGTTCGCTCCGTAGTTAGTTCTTTGGATCAAAGAAACGGAAATAGCAAAGCGTCGGGGAAGAAGCGATTAACTTCTATTAAGGAACCAGCTAACAGGCCGAACCATATTGCAGCTACGACGGGGGCCGTAGAAAGGTATATCTTCACATATTGCATTAAAAATCCTCCTTATTTCAAAATTTTTATTCCCCTACCTCTTAGTCTTTATTCCTCTTCTACTTTTTTCTTCCCATTTTCAGAGAACCAATTATTTACAACTCGTGAATCAATTTCTCGAAGGAAAAAACTGATAACTCTGGAGTACTCAATTTTGGTGGTACTAACACCTGCAACCCCGATGAAAAATGAGGGGAGAAAAGGAATAGAAATTGAACGGAATGATAAGAGGCAGCGACCTATCAAGAAATGAAATTTTATTTTACTGGTAGCCGGTATCTACAGCTACCAGTTATAATAAATTCAATTAAATAGCATTAGATCGATGATACCAGTTACAAATCGAGATTGATAGGGATGTAACGCAGCTCGGTAGCGTGTTTGTTTTGGGTACAAAATGTCGCAGGTTCAAATCCCGTCATCCCTATTTTTGATCCATGCACCAAGCTTCGGAGATAGGACTTCTCGTCTCACCAACTTTCTCTTTACGAAGAGTGAAAATTTGCTAACTCCTACTTCCTCCTCGCGGCGTGAGGAAGGAAGCTGCCCCACTTTTTTGTTCGAAGAAAGAGATGACCCCAAAAAAGGGGACGCCTTTAGTTCAGTCCGGTAGAACGCGGGTCTCCAAAACCCGATGTCGTAGGTTCGAATCCTACAGGGCGTGCCTACTACCGCTTACCCGAGGATTACTTAATATAAGTAATATGTGTCGAATACAAAATACTTGAAGGAAAAAAAAAGGAAGTGAATTTGCTGTCCGCGAGACAGTCCCTCATGTCTGTTTGTTAGATAGACATATATTTTCAGACAAATCCTAGAAATGATGAAATAATGGAGGATAAAGAAAGGATTTCCAGATGAATATTTCTCAATCTTTCTTCTAGATCAACTCTTGTTTGATGTTTGAGGTGCGGCAATTATTAGATTCTACCGAATATCTAGTTGATCGCCGCGTCGATATTGTGGGTATGCAGTTACAAATAATCCAGCTAGGGTTATCGGAATCGAACCCGACACAATTCCCGATAATGATGCTTCAACCATTCTAGTTTATAGATATTTGATGTAAATACTTACCAAAGTGGATTTTCGCGTCAACCGAATAGCAATTGGTAAGTGCGATGAATTAGTAGGCGCCGGCGGGGCCCCTTTCCTTGCCCTTCCCCCCCTTTATCTAGATTCTATATGATAATGCCAAATCACGGAATCTGAATCTTGTTCAATCCAACAAATAAAGCTAAGGTCAAAGTTGATACAGACGTCAAAAAGGCGAAGTAGCTTAATAGAGTGGGCATAAATTTGAATACCAAATTATCTGACAAATGGGTTAGTATACGATTTCTTTGAGTAGTTTATCACCCGAACTTACTGAATCAAAGTTGTTTACTCAAATTTGATAAGTCGGGATTGATTAGTAACATCTATTGGATGATCTAATGTTGGGTGATCCGAACCCGTCAATTTAGTTTATTTGGTGCAAATATCCCTCACCAATTTAATTTAATTGAATTTATGAGGTAGGTGACCACCCAGTATCTCTCGGTCGCCAATTAGTCGGCTAATAATTGCTAGGGAAGTCTTCCCCTTTTTCGGTAACTACCTCCATTCCCCTCGGAATGGCTATCCCCTCGGCCTACTAATGTAACATGCGTAGGCCTAGTCGAAATCAGTAATTGCCCGGACACTCCGAAAGACGGAGGCAGGCTGGGGGACAGGGTAGTAGAGGAGATCCCTGCGGCTGCGAACCGCCGTACGGATCTGAAGCCGGCCGAGGCTTCCTAGTCCGTCTAGTCTAAGCGTAAGCAACCACCCATCGAAAATTTCGTAAGTATCGAACACCTCAATTGTGAGGTGCGAGTAACCTTGCCGCATTAAAGGTAGGCTAGCTATACTGAACCAGTATATTTCGGATATACCCTGGGTATATAGGTGACATTCTAATTTGGGTCAGGTCCCGTTCGAAAAGGTTTATTGGTAGATTCTGCATCTTTTACCCCCTTTTCTTCTTCGAGAAACAATCCTTTTTAGTATTACAAGATAGATATAGATACATACGGAGCTGAACATGTCTGGGAATACAGGAGAACGCCCCTCTGCTGACATTATTACTAGTATCTGATACTGGGTCATCCACAGCATTACTATACCCCCCCCGTTTATTGCAGGCTGGCCATCTGTCAGTACAGGTTTAGCTTATGATGTTTTTGGAAGCCCCCGCCCAAACGAGTATCTCTCGGAGAGCCGACAAGAAGTTCCCTTGGTAACTGGCCGATTCGATTCGCTGGAACAGGTCGACGCATTCACCAAATTCTTTTAGGAGAAACCGATGGCTTTAGATAAAACTTATCCGATTTTCACTGTTAGGTGGTTAGCTGTTCACGGCTTAGCTGTACCTACAGTTTTCTTTTTGGGATCCATATCAGCTATGCAATTCATTCAAAGATAGTTTTTAGTGAGCTCCGAATCTACGACACAACCGAATCCAAATAAACAGAGTGTAGAATCGAATCGTACAAGCCTTTATCGGGGATTATTACTGATTTTCGTACTTGCCGTTCTATTTTCTAATTACTTCTTTAATTAGATTCTAAAAAGAATTGTCTGAGAAATATCAAGATCCTAATTATTTGTGACTGTTCATGTCTCGAGTCGAGACCGGATGATGAAGCCAAAGAAGTAGGGGGTAAGGAGGTGGCGCAGATGACAAATACCACTGGAAGGATTCCCTTGTGGCTGGTAGGTACTGTAGCCGGTACACTTGTGATAGGTTTGTTAGGCATATCCTCTTACGGGGCTTACTCAGGGTTGGGGTCGTCCCCTCGATAATAACTGCCATTTGACCAATAAAATTTTGCCGAATTCTACAAGCGAAGTCTCCGTTTTTTCTTCTCTTTTTACCTGAGAAAGGAGAAGAAAAAAGCGGTTCAATTCGATATATCTCTATTTAGTTAGATAGAGACGGATTAGTGATGTATTGAATTGTAGCCGATTCCTCGAACAGACGTAATGCTCACCTCCATCGGTATCATAGCTCCGCGACGCATTTCCCTAGTAGATGGGTCGATCGATTCCCTTCTATCTGAAGAATTGATCGAGGCTGAATGTGACAATTAGAACGAATAGTTCTCTCCACACCTTTATTAATCATATAATTATTCTAACTAAGAAATTTAATATTTCAGTTTGGAAGAGGTATTCTAGTCCGAGGGAGAAAACTAGTTTGATATAATCGGATAAATCAATAGGTTTTCGGGTACAGCTTATATTTTGACAAACTAACAAATGAAGTTTCTCCCTTCTCACTTCTATCTAGTAACAATCTTCCTAACTAGCCCTATCCATATTTGTGGTCTACCTACACCTACCTACTCGCCGTCGTATCTCCCGTGCTCCAGTTCAGACTTGATAGAGTCGAACTAGGGAACTGGTCGGTAGAAAAGTCAGCCGAGTGCGTCGGGGGATCCATGTGGGTGACGTCGATGGTGTCGACGTCGTTGACACCACCAACGAAGCCGAAGTCGACGCAATCAACACCCTCCATGCAGCTATCAAACCGTTGACTAAAAAAAAAAGACAAGCGGAGATCTATTTTTCTACACGCAGTTATCCATGGGGATATTTAGCCACGGGAGGGGTAACAAGAAGCAGAAGGAGTAGGCAATCAGAAATTCATTTCTGCCAACTGCACTTTTTCAAACTGTTTTTTCTTAAGCACGAGGAAAATTTGTGCCAAGGCAACCGACGCGAAAAAAGCTATGAGACCCTGGATACGCAACGGGTCTTGGAGTACAACTTCGACTTCTCCCTGACCGAATCCGCCAACATTGGGGTTATTAGTCAACGGCTGATCGGCATTAACGAACTCACCTTCTGAAACGATGAGCTCGAGGCCGGGAGGGACGGTATCGGTTGTTTCACGATTCTCGGATGACTCTTCGATAGTGATTTCGTATCCACCCCTTCCTTCTTTCCGAACAACCCTCTTTATTTTTCCTGTTACCGAAGCGGTATAGACCGTGTTGTTGCTTCTGCTACCATCTGGGTAGATTTGTCCCCTCCCCCTATTCCCCCCGACATAAATGGGGTATTTCAGGAAATGAGCTTCTTTGTCGGTACCGGGGTCCGGCGAGATAATCGGAAATGTGATTTCGCTGTATAATTTGCCCGGCACTGGTCCTACGACGATTATATCTTCCTTGCCGGGACGATAACTCTGAAACGATAATTTCCCCAATTTCTCTTTCATTTTTGCTGGAATGCGGTTAGAGGGAGCCAATTTGAACCCCTCCGGTAGAATGAGGACGGCGCCGACATTCAATCCGCCTTTTTTCCCATTTGCAAGTACTTATTTTATCTACGTATCATAGGGAATCTTAACAACTGCTTCAAATACAGTATCGGGAAGGACGGATTGCGGGGCCTCGATATCCACAGGTTTCTTGGCTAGGTGGCAATTGGCACAAACAATACGCCCTGTAGCTTCTCGGGGATTCTCATAATTCTGTTGCGCAAGGATCGGATATGCATTTGATACAGATGGGCAGTTTAATTCAACGAAACCGATCGATACTGCAAGTGACGGAATCCAACACTTTTTCATCCAGTTATTCGTAATTCTTCTTTGCATAGATTGATGATTAGTCTCAAGTCTTTGTACAAACGGGTCAGATGTTGACCTCGCTTGGTAGCAAATAATTTCTTCTTGTTCCAATTCTTTCCCCTTTCATAATTTTTTTTTTTATTATCATCAGCAGTTGGCAGCCGAGAGAGGGGGGGTGCAAATATCCCAAATGGATAAACTGGTCTAGCCTGCCAGATGCAAATTCGGAAAAGTGGTTGTCACCCACTCATTGTGTGATAAGTTGCTACAATCGAGGGAGATGTGCGATTCAGGTGACGAAAAATCCAATATTTGGATACCGTATCTAAAATAACTGGAAAGGTTGAGACGAGGCAGGAAATTACATATCTATCGGGAATTAAGCCGAAATGTTCGAAAAAGGAGCCTATGACTATTTCCCAACCATGGGGCGAGTGGAACCCCACACGTAAATCAGTTAGTGAAAGAATGGAAAACGCTTTCATCGTGTCATTCAAACTGTAAAATGACTCCTGAATCCGGGAATTTGAAACCGGAAGTCTCTTTCGACCCGTTATAAATAATAAAGCTGGGATGGCGATACTAATTGCATCGGTCACTAGCTGCAGCACTAGTTGAATATTTAGTTCGTTATACATTATTGCCAATTGAGTAGTCTCGTCATATGCATTTGCATCAGAATTTTGCAACTGCGTATCTGCCAGATGTTCAGTCGCGTCGTCTAACCGAAGCAATGCTTCTACTTCTCGGAGCTGCCTCAGAGCCTCTTCTTCTTGAAGGGGGTTGATGAATACCTGAGTTTGAGTAATGTTCCACCAACCCCTAACCCAAGACTCCAGAAACCAATTTTTGAAACTGATTGGAATCGCGAAGGGGAGAAGCAGAAAACACCCAACATATTGGAGGGAAACTAATGCTTGATTTTTGGCTAAGTCGAAATCATTATGTACCAACAAACTTGATTTATTTGCCAATTCCGCCCTGAACCTGGATAAAGTGCGAGTTACAGAACGAGGCACCAAACCGATTGACTCATAGGCCGACGGAAAATTTGCTGATTCGTAATTAAATGATTTTCCAATCACTTTTTTGGTAGTTTGAAATGGGAAAAGGTTTACAGAACAACGTGCTCCCTTAGCATCAAACTCATTTGAAGTCGCTTCAATCCAAGCTAATTTTCTATTTATTTCTTCCATATTATTCAACTTGTGAAAGACGCATCTCTTTGCAAAAGGAAAATCATTTTCCAGTTTATCTTCGGAAAAACTAATTAATTTTCTTCGTTTATTGACTATTTCGCCACTCGCGTAACAATTTTGGCGAGATTTTAGAGATATATCTCGGAAAAGCGAAGTATCTGGGAGGTTCGGCAAAGACGTATTCAAACAATTTTTTGTCAGAAATTTGTTTGCGGAATGGCACCCAATTGGAGGCAATACGCGGAGCTTTGTCCCGAAAACGAGTCTCAGGTGTTTTTGCATCCCCAAAATAGATAAGCCAAATCTGTACTCCAAGAGACTGCAGTATATTAGATATCTAGATTTCTTGGATGCCGTGTTTGCGGGCGCTGCCGTGGCCCGCGACAACTCCTCCGGCGTTGAAGGGGATGATTTGATTCGCACGAAAAGCGGGGAGTCATTTATTAAGGGCTGTAGCTGCTTACTAGCCTCATAAGCTCTATCCGGGGAGCGATGTGGAGTACTAAGAAGCCGTTGAATAATTCTTCGTTTCCAGTAATGTAATCGCATATATTAACTATAACTATCTATCAATCAGGAGAAGAAAATAAGCGAAGTACGAGACTAATCAGATGAATTCTTGTAATTAGGCTATCCCTTCTTTGGACCCCTCGAAGTTTCTCTCTTCAACGCTCCGGTAGCCTTGCATTCCTGTGCAAATCATCCAGTTCTGGAATTCAATAAATTTTAAAAACCTTCAATTGATACACGCGGGAAACGGGCGGGTTCGGCGGCTTTTTCTTCCATATCTCCCAAAGTTAAACCTTCACCGATCCTAGTTAGTGGGATATTTTGCCGACCCCTAACTTTCAGGTGGAGAATCCGACGTGGATAAAAGCCCCCCCTACTTTCCAATCCAACCGCTTCCACATCTTTTAGTACAAGTCGAATTTGGATGCGGCGATTCTTTCCGGGAAAGCCCCACCGAAAGATGGAACAAAACCCTTCTCGCCTATCAAACAAGTTGTACCCGCCCCCCACGTCCCGAAACGCAGTACACCACAGATACAGCCCGAGAAAGAGGCCTGCAATCCCGTAGAAACACATTACAACACCCTGTGGGATGAAAACGATGTGTTCGGATGAAAGTCCAGGGATCAGATCTTCCCCGATGCAGCTGGAAAATCCCACTAGTAGAAAACCTGTTGCGCCGCAGACAAGGATACAGGCCCAACATGAATTCGCAAATGTACGGGAGCCTTTTATAAAATCTACTTGGATCCATTTGGAGCGGCAATTCATTACTATTTCCTCACAGCTTGCATAATAAATGGATTAGTCATTTTGTCATCAACTTTGCTTTCCCTATTTTCTTTTTCCAGTCCATTACTTCCGCTTGTTTTTGATGCATCCGCGTCTAACGATGAAGTACCAAAATGGGCTTCAGGCATATGGGATGGGGTAGTTATCTACATGTATCTTATCTTAGGAACGAAGAATCAACCTATATCTCATTTCATATAGAAATAAAAATGAGACGTAGATTGATTGGAGCAGCATTCTTTCTTGAGCTTGTTGGGATAAGGATAACCGCCAATAAAATAAAGAGGGAATTCACCTCGATTAAGTATTAGCCGAGACTAAACTTCAAATTTAATTGGTATCAGAAAGTCACCAAGCGGTTTAGGTTTACTCCGTCTCCAAGAAATAAAAATAAAAAATTATAGGATTTCATCCCGCTCTATATATAGAAATGAAATAGCCGTTGTAACTGCTGGAAACACCAAACCGACTAGGGGTACAAAAATAGAGGGTAGATAAGATGCTGCCATGATAAAATTACCTCAACTACAATAAAGATAAGAAGAAATTTGCTTATACAGCAATATATCTCCGTTTCACTCTTCTTTCTAATATCTAATGATATTCCTTTTGTTCCATAAAGAAAAGGGGTTTCCAGGTTTCCGGTAAAATAATATAATTCGGATTTTTCATTTTATGGGGTTTCTTGGGAGGGGAATGGGTACGCTGATACTGAGAGATCCAGCAATTTTCTTGTTGTACGAGAGATAAAGAGGAAACGGAAATAGCGGTGGTTTTCCCATTTACTGGTAAGGGGGTAAGGTGTGACTGATTTAAGAATACGAGAAATACAATTCGGAGCGAATTCAATTTTTTTTATAAGGAGCTGATGAATAAAGCTCAGATATTTCGCCCAAAACACCCTTCGGGAGATTACGTGGAACGATCGAATCGAGTAGCCCATTATCAAATAAAGACTCAGCTGCTTGAAAGCCATCAGGTATCTTTTGACGCAATGTTTATTCAATTACCCTTTTACCGGCGAATGCTGTATACGCCTTGGGCTCGGCAATAATTGTATCCCCCAACATGCCAAAACTGGCAGTCACACCCCCCGTGGTTGGATAGGTAAGAATCGACATGTGAAGTAATTTTTTTTGAACTTGATGAATTTGCAAGACGGAAGAAATTTTAGCCATCTGCATCAAGCTCAACGTTCCTTCCTGCATACGCGCCCCCCCGGAAGCACAGATTAAGACCAATGGCGAAGACTTGTCCGTGGCATATTCAATTAAGCGAGTAATCTTTTCACCCACAACGGAACCCATACTTCCCCCCATGAAGTGGAAGTCCATAACACCAAGTGCAATAAATGTTCCATTTAGATACCCTATACCTGTTTGAACAGCGTCGGTTAAACCCGTTTTTTCTTGAGAAAGAGCTATACGGTTCTGGTGAGAATCCTCGTCGGAAAAATCTAAAACATCTTTTGCAGTCATGTCTTCATCCATGGGAATCCATGTGTCGCGATCAATCAGAAGTTCGATCCTTTCCATACTATTCATTGAAAGATGATAACCGCGTTCTTCACAAACACTTCTATTCTGTTTCAAAAATTTCACATGAAGCATGTTTCCGCAGTTATCGCATCGAGCCCATAATCCCCTATTCGTGTTAACACTTATCCGCTTCTCTCTTTCTCTCTCGGTTGAGATAGAACCTCTCGTAGCTTCTTCGGGGAAAGCTCCAATCAATCCACCAAATTTGCGCTTATCTTCAAACCAATTTATTACAGACGTGGAAATCTCCTCATCTGTTGTTTCCCTTTAGCCTGTGGAAAAAATAAATTTTAAACAGATTTTTTATGATATGACGAACTTCTCATCCAATTGAGGTAGGTATCAACAAATCGGAATCAAATGCGAGTTCATTGACCCAATAATTGGCAATTGACTAGTTATCTACCGAATCAATCATATTGTAGGTGTTCGATTTCTATTATCCAACAAAACAGACGAAGCAATATACCGTGAAACTAAACGAGATAAACGGGTTTTTAGTTTAATAAATAAAGTGTCGAGTTTAACTTTTTTAGACTACTAACTTTAGACTACCCGTTCGTATCTCGTAATTTTGCAATACAAGTTGGTAGGGATTCGAACCCTCGGATTCACATTTCGATACTATGTGGTTCCCAGTTTCCATCATTGATTAACCAACCTTACTACGTATCGCGTATCAGGAGTATGGGGAGATTGAACTATTTCCCGATACTCCTGGTATGTCTCACAACTGTTCCAGAACAGCTGCCGGTGGCAAATAGCTACGAAAATTCAAATCTATTTACAATACATCAACTGTATCAAATTCAAATTTGATTGCTTTCCATATCTCGCATGCGGCAGCCAATTCTGGACTCCACTTACTAGCTTCACGAATAATTTCATTACCTTCACGAGCGAGATCGCGACCCTCATTACGAGCCTGTACGCAAGCTTCTAATGCGACTCGGTTGGCTACCGCACCGGGTGCATTTCCCCAAGGATGTCCCAAGGTTCCTCCGCCGAACTGCAAGACGGAGTCGTCCCCAAAGATTTCGGTTAGGGCGGGCATGTGCCAGACGTGGATACCCCCCGAAGCTACGGGGAGTACACCCGGCATAGATACCCAATCTTGTGTGAAATAGATACCACGGCTACGATCTTTCTCAATATAATCGTCGCGGAGTAAATCGACGAAACCCAAAGTGACTTCTCGTTCCCCTTCTAGTTTGCCTACTACAGTTCCGGCGTGTATATGATCTCCACCGGACATGCGTAATGCTTTGGCCAATACACGAAAATGCATACCGTGATTTCGTTGTCTATCGATCACAGCATGCATTGCGCGGTGAATATGAAGAAGCAGTCCATTGTCTCTACAATAAAAAGCTAAGCTGGTATTTGCGGTAAACCCTCCGGTCAGATAGTCATGCATGACTATTGGTGCACCCAACTCTCTAGCAAAAACAGCTCTCTTCAACATTTCTTCACACGTACCTGCAGTAGCATTTAAGTAATGCCCCTTGATTTCGCCTGTTTCAGCCTGGGCTTTGAAAAGAGCTTCTGCTACGAATAAGAAGCGATCTCTCCAACGCATGAATGGCTGGGAATTTACGTTTTCATCATCTTTTGTAAAATCAAGTCCGCCACGAAGGCATTCATAGACGGCTCTACCATAATTTTTAGCAGACAGACCTAATTTTGGCTTGATTGTACATCCCAATAAGGGACGTCCATATTTGTTCAGTTTATCCCTTTCGACCTGAATACCATGAGGTGGTCCAATGAAAGTTTTAGAATAAGCAGGAGGGATTCGAAGGTCTTCCAAGCGTAGGGCACGTAGAGCCTTAAATCCGAAAACATTACCCACAATGGAGGTGAATAAATTGGTGACCGAACCTTCTTCGAATAGATCCAAGGGGTAAGCTACGTACGCGATATACTGGTTTTCTTCTCCAGCGACTGGTTCAATGTCGTAGCATCGGCCCTTGTAACGGTCAAGGCTGGTCAATCCATCTGTCCATACAGTGGTCCACGTACCCGTGGAGGATTCCGCAGCTACCGCAGCTCCGGCTTCCTCAGCTGGTACTCCGGGTTGTGGGGTCATTCGGAAGGCTGCTAAGATATCGGTATCTTTGGTCTTGTATTCGGGGGTGTAATAGGTCAATCGGTAATCTTTGACACCAGCTTTGAATCCAACACCTGCTTTAGTCTCCGTTTGTGGTGACATGGGTTTGTTCCTCCCTATGACTAAATTAGTAAATCTTGCAAAGATGAGATCTGCTCGGCATAGGTAGAGTAGTTCGATGTAAAACGCAAAGCAGATATAGTTCAACCCGCGCATGATACTTATACCTGCCAAAACTCCATTTTAAACATGGAACGTTACCATTTTATACCGCGTCTCACGCGGGGTGCAACTAATCTCTTACAGAAACTGCTTAAGAAGCAGCATTCTGCCTCACCCCAATACATTGACTCGAGAATCTCTTCGTGGTTAGACTGGTCGATAGAATACGAACTAAATAATTGCCAATCCCCCGCGTTTAATGGCCAATCTTGTTTGAAAAGGAGAACACGCACCCCGATAATGAAAATTCAATGGATAGGGCGCAGATCTCATCAGTCTCTCGATCGTATGCAAGACAAAGAAGAAGTCTGCTTTATCTGCGGTTTACCCCCCCCCCATTTCATTTATCTATAGCTACATCTGCGAAACGAATTTAAATAAAGGAGAGTGAGTGGGAAGCCGACGATTGACTCCCTCTTTCCCATCGACCACTCGACGATGAAATACCGCATATTTCTATCGATTCAGTAATCAAATAGAGATAATACACCAAAATAGTATAGTTACGAAAACCAGTTCTCTCTCTTTCGGAATTTCCGAATTGGTGGAAAAAAACGTGGGCTACATCACTCAGATCATTGGACCAGTCTTGGATGTGGCTTCCTCGCCGGGGGAAATGCCCAATATCTACAACTCGCTAATAGTAAGGGGGCAAAATCCAGCAGGTCAGGAGATTAATGTTACTTGTGAGGTCCAACAATTATTAGGTAATAACGAAGTAAGAGCTGTAGCTATGAGTGCCACAGACGGTTTGATGAGAGGTATGGGTGCTATTGATACGGGAGCCCCCCTCAGCGTTCCTGTTGGTGAAATTACTCTCGGACGAATATCCAATGTCCTCGGCGAACCCGTAGATAATTTGGGTCCCGTGCGAAGTAGTACGACATTTCCGATTCACAGGTCCGCCCCGGCATTTACCCAGTTGGATACTAAATTATCGATTTTCGAAACGGGTATAAAAGTTGCGGATCTCTTGGCTCCGTATCGGAGAGGCGGAAAAATCGGATTATTTGGTGGGGCTGGAGTTGGAAAGACGGTTCTTATTATGGAATCAATCAATAATATCGCGAAAGCTCATGGAGGTGTATCCGTATCTGGTGGGGTAGGGGAACGTACACGTGAAGGTAATGATCTTTACATGGAAATGAAAGAATCAAAAGTTATTAATGAGCAAAATATTTCGGAGTCAAAGGTGGCTCTGGTCTATGGTCAGATGAATGAACCGCCGGGAGCTCGTATGAGAGTTGGCTTAACCGCTCCAACAATGGCGGAATACTTCCGAGATGTTAACAGGCAAGATGTACCCCTATTTATCGACAATATTTTTCGCTTCGTCCAGGCGGGATCGGAGGTCTCGGCGTTACTGGGTAGGATGCCTCCCGCTGTGGGTTACCAACCGACCCTCGGTACAGAAATGGGATCACTACAGGAGAGAATTACTTCCACCAAGGAAGGATCAATTACTTCCATCCAAGCTGTTTACGTACCTGCGGACGATTTGACTGACCCGGCTCCCGCCACGACATCTGCACACTTAGACGCCACTACCGTGCTTTCACGGGGATTAGCAGCAAAGGGTATTTATCCAGCCGTAGACCCGCTGGATTCGACCTCGACTATGTTACAGCCTTGGATTGCGGGTGAGGAGCATTACGACACGGCACAGGGAGTTAAGCAGACTTCGCAACGTTACAAAGAACTTCAAGATATTATAGCTATTCTCGGACTAGACGAGTTATCCGAAGAAGATCGCCTGACGGTAGCTAGGGCTCGAAAAATAGAACGTTTCCCATCGCAACCCCCTCTTGTAGCAGAAGTTTTCACCGGCTCTCCGGGTAAATACGTCAGTTTATCAGAAACCATTAAGGGATTTCAAATGATTCTTCCTGGAGAGTTGGATAATCTCCCCGAACAAGCTTTTTACTTAGTTGGCAATATCGACGAAGCCACCGCAAAAGCTGCGGCTTTACAAGCGGAGGGTCAATAGAAGAGATGGCTTCGAATCTTCGCGTAATGGCCCCCAATCGAATAGTTTGGAATTCCGAGGTTTGGGAAATCGTTTCGTCGACTAGTAGTGGTCAGGTTGGTGTACTACCCAACCATGCGCCGCTTCTCACAGCTTTGGATATGGGAGTTTCAAAAATACGCCATGATGGGCAGTGGTCTGCAATGGCGCTGATGGGTGGCTTTGCCATGATAGATAACAATAAGGTAACAATATTAGTTAACGAAGCGGAAAGAGCTACCGAAATCGATCCCGACGAAGCTCAAAGAACTTTTCAGATGGCTCAGGCTGACTCAGCTAAAGCAGAAGGCAAGAAAAGAGTAATAGAAGCCAACTCGGCATTTAAAAGAGCGAAGGCCAGACTAGAAGCTTCAAATGCTGCTTAACACGTCTTCTTCGAGCCCAGAAGCACTAGGTGACTTGGTAGTCTCATGATACTACTACCATGCCATGCGCGGAAACCCCGGATGTGTCTCATATACAGTAAAACTTATTAGATACCAATTTAATCATCACGGTATCTAGTAAGTGTTACCTACTATTGGATTCGAACCAATGACTCTCGCCGTATGAAAGCGATACTCTAACCGCTGAGTCAAGTAGGCCGCCATCGATTTGTCATCAATTTGTCCCACACCACTTTTTGTACCTCCACTTCCCGAGGTGTCTGACTCACATATAGATATCTCCATTATACTCGAAGGAGTAGCTAGACACAACTGCATGTTTCACCATTTAAGAAATATTTGATCCCTGATCCCATATACATATATNTTTCAAACAGATTCGTTGACTTGGCGGAAATTAATTGATACCGATGAAATTCTCCCATTATGATCAAATGGATCGGGGGCTGTAGCTCAGCGGTAGCGCGCCTCGTTTACCGCGCGTTTCCCCTGTTTCTCCCCCGAAAGATTTGTCGAAACCCAACGACTTGCGCAAAACTCTGCATGGTAAATCTATGTCTCATTTACAATTAAGCCTACAGAAAAAGTAGCATGACAGATGAGTTGACCAAAAGAAGTTCAACCCCTAGAAGTTTATATGGTGGATAAGCAGTTTATCCGATGCTGAAAATGGTGGGGGCGACGCCGGGACTCCAGGCGAGATCTTTTCTTCGTCTCACGAACTTTCGGGTGTAGGAGGTACCGCATAATCCTTCCAAGCGACGGAGAATATTTGATATCGCGAAGTGGAACTAACTGTATCCCCGCAAACCTGTGTCGACACGGTGTTGGTAACCGTAACCTCCTCAAGGTACTTCGGGATTGCTTGATTTACTATTCCCTTTATCCTTATGTAGTTCCTTAAAAATAAATTAAAAATAATTTTCAGGAAAATAGGTTGGGCATGTGGAACCCCCCCCCTCCCCCCCTCCCCTACCATTTTATATAGATATAAGGAAAAATAGGCAAGGTTGGTGCATCGGCAATTGTTCGTTTTTCCCAATTATATTGGGGAGCAGCTGGTGGGAGAGCCCTATGTCGTAGAAGTGGCATGTTGGGTTCGCCAAGCAGTTCAAGAACGTTTTTTCTATTACGACCTGGATGACCAAAAGTATCTACGGTTCGAATCCGTATAGTCCTAACTTAAAGAAAAGAAAAAGGATTGGGAGGTCGTTGACACACCGTATGTCTACTCAATCAATCTAAGTTGTCTATTTAAATGACTATATCTATTATCACATCTAAATTATTGAGCTTTTCTCTTTTTAATGAAAGATATATATATATATATGTCAGTTCTTTGATGCAGTTAATCACTAACTGGAGCAGAAAAATGTACAGGCAATCTGTTTAGATTTACGAATCACTCGGTTTTCATACTAAAAATCCGACATTAACATTCTCAGAAATAGAAAGCTAACACCTTTTTCTATTTCTCACTATCGATGGGGTAACTACCGGTATAATCATACCAAAAAGTGAATTCACTTTCCCGAGGGAGTTATACGTGCTAAACCCAATACAGTATGGCGAGACGATGGTTGTTGACCAATTCGCCTATCCCAGGTCGACACCATTTCGTTTAGCTCCAAGTTTATCAACTAAATTGGGAAGAAAAAGAAAATTAAAGCGAAGGGGTATGCAAATGTTTTTGCTCCACCAATATGACTCCTTTTGGATTTTCCTGCTAGTATCTATATCTATTCCCTATTTAGCTTTTTTGATTCCCGGATTTATTGCTCCCACCCGGGAAGGACCGGAGAAGTTAACAAGTTACGAATCAGGTATTGAACCGAAGGGAGATACTTGGATTCGATTTCAGATACGTTATTACATGTTTGCTTTGGTTTTCGCGGTCTCCGACGTCGAAACCGTATTTCTCTATCCCTGGGCTGTATCTTTCAGAGAATTGGGACTATTTGCTTTCGCCGAAGTGATCATTTTCATCTTTATACTAGTAGTTGGTTTGGTTCACGCATGGCGAAAAGGAGCATCGGAATGGTGTCAACTTCCGAACATTCGGGTGAAAGTGGCAGAGAGGGAGTCGAACTCCGCGGCGTAGATATCCCCCTCAATTCGGTGGAGCCTCCCCTCCCCGAATGGGGTGTGTCGAATTCAATTTTTTTAGCTAATATTAGTGATTTCTCCAACTGGTACAGACTTTCCAGTTTGTGGCCACTTCCATATGGCACCAGCTGCTGCTTCATCGAATTTGCCTCCCTAATTGGTTCACGATTTGATTTTGACCGGTACGGCCTAGTACCCAGATCCAGTCCTAGGCAGGCAGACCTAGTTGTTACCGCCGGTACCGTAACCATGAAGATGGCCCCGTCCCTCGTAAGACTCTACGAGCAAATGCCTGATCCGAAGTATGTAATCGCTATGGGAGCTTGCACCATTACAGGGGGCATGTTTGGCACAGATTCCTACAGCACCGTTCGCGGGGTAGACAAATCAATTCCCGTTGATATCTATTTGCCCGGCTGCCCACCCAAACCTGAAGCTACTATCGATGCTGTAACAAAACTCCGTAAGAAAATTGCTAGAGGAAGTTTCGTAGATCGGGCTTCCCGCCCCACCCGAACGAAATACCCCAGTCTACATCATCGATTTCGCCTTGTACCTAGCATCCATATAGGTGAATACAATCAAGAATTAACTAACTGTGACACAAAGCTGTTATCAAATACTTTCTCGGGAAATTTTCAAAAGCTTAAAGATAATTCTGAAAAATAAGTATCAGAAGTAGACGCTAGATTTCATACATGGATGAAATGAAAAAGAGGTATCAACCAATATGAACACTACCAATAGAGATAAGTCCAATATTGAGACGCAGGGTCGATTATCCGCTTGGTCAGCTAGACATAGGTTTTCCCATCGACCTTTGGGTTATGATTACAGGGGTGTCGAGACTTTGCAAGTCAAGTCGGAGGAGTGGTTATCTGTAGCTGTCGCCCCATATGCCTACGGCTTCAATTACTTGCGTTCTCAATGTGCTTACGACTCGGCACCGGGAGGACCTTCAGTCAGTGTATATCATCTGACGCAGATGCGAGATCAGCTGGATCAACCCGAGGAAGTGTGTACAAAAATTTTTGTTCCAAGAAAAAACCCTAGAATACCTTCGGTTTACTGGGTTTGGAAAAGCTCCGATCTCCAAGAACGTGAATCCTATGATATGTTGGGAATAATTCATGAGGGTCATCCGCACCTTAGGCGTATACTGATGCCTGAAAGTTGGGTAGGGTGGCCTCTACGTAAAGATTACGTCGTACCCAACTTCTACGAGTTACAGGATGCCTATTAATTTGTATGGAAAATTTGTATGGAAGTGGAAAGAATAAAATTTGGTTTTATTTGATAACTTATTTGCCGACCCACCGTTGCCGTCTAATTTTTATCGAAGCTGTTTGCGATTACCAAGCGTAGCTATCGGGTAACCCATCCAGTTTTCAAGATACTTCTCGCTTTCTGGTTAGCTCCTTCGGGACTAGTTGGTTTCCCGTAACGCCACAACTGGCTTGGCTTATCTCCCAAACCGTTTAGATGCCAAGAACCAGATTTGAACTGGTGACACGAGGATTTTCAGTCCTCTGCTCTACCGACTGAGCTATCTCGGCCAACTCATTTACGGATGGATAAAACTTAACTAGAAATCAGCTTAAGTTTATTTCTAAGCAGTTTCTTGCCTAGTCAAACCGCGGATCTACCCTTTACCGATCTGCTTAATACAATATTACTTCCAGTAAATGAAGTCTGGATCGGGAGAGGGCTCAATTGAGCCATTCATGCATATTAAAAGCCTGAATGACTCAATTGCAAAGTGTTTCGGAGAGACCAAAGAAAAAAGATAAAATTGAAGTGGTTTCCATATTTCGCGCTTCCGAACTTGTGTGGATGCAAACAACCTGAAATGGGTTAACTGAAGTGTCTCGTTGGGGATAGAGGGAGTCGAACCCTCACGGTCTTGTGAAACCAACGGATTTTCGTTCTACTGCAACTTGCGCCGCTACTCCTTACTTCTACTAAGTGTGTAGAATGGGACTCTACCTCCATTCACGGAAGTATCCTTTTTTGTCACCGACTCGCTTATCGAATAGTTTTCACTGGAATAAAGTGGGATCCCGCAACAGGTAAGGGAAGAATATGCGGACTAACTGTAGTAGAAGGAGTCTACTTAGTTTTTCATGAGTAAGACCAAGTACGAACAGAAATTATCGTGATTTTGTGAATGAATGTTGGCCCCAAACTGGAGGGTCCGCGTCAAAATAAGAAATAAAATAAAATTTCCCTCCTTTACTAGGTATCAGTCTCATACTTCTATATCTTACCTCATGCGGTTAACCACACAAAACAGTTAGATATCGAGTTATTTTGAGAACTAGTAACTAACAGACTACTCGTTGGAATGGCCCCCGTCGAGTCTCTGTACCTATCTCGCCTCATCGCTCGAAATTCATTTGATTGATACAAGATTTGGCTCAGGATTGCCCGATAAATGGTCCCAGGTTCCCCTGAATCTGGGGGCTGTCACTCGATACGTCTCCATACCCAGGCTCAATCTGGTTGAGTCCGCTGCGTCTACCATTCCGCCATATCCCCACCCCTTAGGCCCCAACGAACTGACGGAAAGAGACAGATAAGCACGTGAAATAATTGTGGTTTAAAAATACATGTGTGCAGAAACTTTTGGCGCGCCTACACCCACTAATCCGCCTACCTCAGGCTGACACCATTTTGCGTACCCCTAATTTGAAATAGGCCAGAACCGCGACACAATTTGTCTACACATTTCTCTCTGTCTAGTAGGCTTCTAACTAGTAAGAGAAAGACGAATTGTCTTTTAATCTCGCACTTCAAATAGAAATGCATGTAATTCAATTTGTCAGCGACGAGTTAACTGTTTCCCAGAAGTTGAGTATCTATTTTAGAAGTATATATGAATGCACCACCTGAAGCAACATATTTGTCAATAAATTTGATTTTTTCTTTCTTGCTAAAATTTTTATGTAAATGGATATGCTATAACATATCGATTTGGCATTATGAATTGCCGGCAATTTTTCGTTTGTCTACCCCCCACCCCCCCTCCCCACCTCTGTTTTCAAATGTTGATAACAAATTGAATATTTATTAGTTCCTATTCATATGTTATGATTGTCACAGATATCAATCCTGACTGACTTCTATTTCCTTCGCCGACAAGCAGTAACAGGTGACATCTCCGTGCTGATCACATAAGTTTCTTATCCAACTAAAAAAAAAAGACGTTTACAGAAAAGGAGTTTCCACGTCTCGCTACCGAGGACCTCGTTTGAAAATGATACGTCGTCTAAAGAATTTGCCGGGGTTTACGAGTAGGGGTAAGACGCCCAATTTGGGAGAATTTCGAGTTGCTACCGATCAATCAGCTTCGAGAAAAATTTCCCAATTCTGCGTGCGTTTGGAGGCCAAACAAAGATTACGTTTCAATTATGGATTAACAGAACGCCAACTGCTGAAATACGTACGTATCGCTCGAAAAACTAGGGGTTCGACGGGCCAAGTACCACTGCAATTACTTGAGATGCGTCTAGATAATGTTATTTTTCACTTAGGGATGGCTTCCACGATTCCTGCTGCTAGACAGTTAGTTAATCACAGACATATTTTAGTGAACAATCGTATTGTAGACATACCAAGCTATCGCTGTAAGCCGAAAGATTTTATTACTGTTCGAAATCGACCAACTTCCTGTAATGCGCTGGGGAGTGAGTCTCCCGGAGGGGACAAAACACCGGATCACTTGACCGCTTCCCTATCGGAAGGCAACAGGCCAACAGGATTGGTGAATCGTGTTGCCAATCGAGAATCCATCAATTTGAATATAAATGAATTGCTAGTTGTTGAGTATTATTCCCGCAAAGCTTGATAATCATTTATTAGGTTGAAAATTTAGTCGAATAATTTGGAGGTCTCTACAATGGAAATCCAGGCAAGGGACTTGGGATGGCGGGATTTAGTAAAAGATTACTCGGAAAATGACAAAAGTTTCTTGGTCTAGCGTCTTACTTCTTTCCAGCAGAAATTAACTTATAATTTTTTACGAAGATAAATATCCTAGTTTCGAGCAATTTGATTTGGTACGTGGTGGATTATTCGAATCACCGGTCCACATCACTTCAACGAAATTTCCGATTAATCAAGGGATTACCAACTATTGCTGCGTTCATTCGAGATGGTCCTCGGGCTTCTCTTGGACAGCTTGATTCGAAACCCCGACTCCGGTCTGTTTCTTTCAAATTGATAATTTAGCTAGATTTCGGTAAAAAAGAAGAAAATAAAAGAGAGATAACCTCCGGGAGGTAGAAATAGAGAAAGGAAGGGGAGGGATTCGAACCCTCGGTAGCTAGAGATCTACTTAGCATTTCCGGTGCTACGCCTTAAACCGCTCGGCCACCCTTCCTGGGGTTTATTAATTAATTAATTTAATTAATATATTTTAGGGATTTAGATAGTAAAATGACAAGTGACTTGCGACTTGCGAGTAGTAGTTAAGAATTTCTCCTTCAAAATACAAATCGAATAAGAAGGAAGTACCCGACGCGACCTGTCACTTTCTTATCACTTTACTAACTTCCTTTTCTATTCTATATTATCAGCCAGGCATACTTCCTTCTCCCTGCAATCTCAATTGATGTACTAATAATAAGTGGGGTGCAAAAAAAAACAAGGAGTCGAAATCGATTACGCCTAGATCTCAGAGAAATGACAACTTTATTGACAAAACTTTCACAATTCTAGCGGATATTTCGTCGCAAATCCTACCTACGACTAAGAGAGAGAGGGAAGCTTCTACATACTATAGGGATGGTGCGATTCGATAAGGCAAGCAATTTACCATTATTCAATATAAGCTGTTCAATATAAGTTGAATAAATTACAGCTTCGGTAAGCCCACATTTTCTAGAGGTGCGTTTCGATTGCCAGACAAACCCTTCGGTCGCGTATCCACGATTGATGCAGCCTCGGAAGCTACAGCTCCCACTTCCCACGGATTTTGATATCAAGCAAGCAAGAGGTTAAATCCATAATTTGATATGTAATACATGGTAATTTCATGAGTAGGCACGGGGGGGGGCGGGCACCACATGGAGGAATCAGCAATACAAAATCTCCGGCAATTTTTGGTTTCGACAGATATCGCTTGTTTCCAGTAACTTCGAAATCGCGGTAACGACCAATAGTGATTGGGGCAACAGACATCCATCCCGTTTGCAGCTCGGATACCCTTAAAATCATCGGAGATTGCTGAAGTGAATAACCCCTCGAAAAACGAAACGTCGGGAACGAATAAATTGACAGAGGATTTGTTGTTACTGCCGTCACCGCGAGGGAATGACGCAACCGCCTCAAAGAAATTCTTTGCGGGAAGGATGGTTAGATACCAGTTTCGTGAAACACTAACCCCCGCCTAATTTCAATTTCGGAGTAAAAATAATTAGGTCACCTCGAATGCTATTTTTTTTTTCATCGCGAATCGAGCGGGAGGAGCCGTATGAGTTGGGAACCTCATGTGCGGTTTCGAAGCGGGGCTTATTTGTGTAAGCAACCGTAACGGATGTCGGCCCAATCTGAAGGAGAATATGCAGAAGCTTTATGAAGCTACTACAAAGCGATGCGTTTGGAGGTTGATTCCTATGACCGAAGTTACATACCTCATAATATAGGCCTCACTCATACAAGTAATGGAAAACATGCAAGAGCTTTGGAATACTACTTTCAAGCACCAGAGCGGAATTCTTCTCCGCCACAAGCTTTTAATAACATGGCTGTGATCTGTCACCACGTGCGACTACCTGCGCCTCAGGATTCTCCGGTTTACAAATACTCAACCCAAGAGAAGGGCTTCCCCCAAGCATACTTCCGAACGGGAGCTGTCTCGAGCTGCGGGATTCGACCTCTTTCAAAGCAACCCAGGTTTGAGGGAAGGAGGTAGCCTACCTGTCTCATGGATAACTGACTGAATCGAAGAATAAAGCACCGTAAAGATTTGTCATTGAAAATCTGGGTCGATACAATGAGATTGGCCCACCGGAAAAGTTATACAATCTGTCTCTGTAGTAGAGACGATTAAGAAGAAATAAGTGACGGGCCACGGTGTAGTATCAAATCCTAAGGGAAAAATGTTTCCAATCCAAAAAAATCCACATTGAGATGGGGTAGTTAGTGCCGAAGGAGGTTATTACTCGTTTCCTCTTGCTCCTTCAACTGGGAGTACGGAAAAAATTTTATTCAAGACGGATGAAATTGGAAACCTGACTATTCTTAGTTTCTCCGAAGTTTGAAGGTAATCCCTATTTCTTGGTTAGGGAACAAGAAGCCAGTAACAGAGTTGTCTGAGCCGTATGAGGCGGGAAACCCCCGAGTTCGGTTCTAAAGGAGGGGGTTGGGAAATAATCGCCCATTCTGATCGAGGAGAACAGGCCATCAACCAAGGTAATTTGGAGATTTCGGAGGCTTGGTTTGATCAAGCTGCTGAGTATTGGAAACAGGCAGTAGCACCCTCTCCCGGTAATTACATTGAAGCACAGAATCGGTTAAAAATTACGGGACGCTCTTCTTCGTTTAATTAATCGTCGGGGGAGGCAGAACAGCATGAAACAAAAAAGTTAACAAATAGAGTTAATAGATGGGGTTTCCTGCTTGCTCGACATCGACTCCGCCACCCTTCTACCTACCGAACGGATGATCAATCCCATCAAGTCCATTAGGCACTGGTGGGTCGTGTAATAATACCATCAAACGCCTACCCTGCATAACTTCTCTATAGCAGCTGCTCGAGTTTCAAACTCAAGGGAAAAGAGAATAGATCACTACATGCTGGTAAAAACTCTAGTTCTTAGAAGTTTCGTATCTTCCATCCGTTGGTAGGTTGTTGTTATCCCCTGTCCGAGGAGAGGAGAGTCCCGATGACTATTCGTTCGCCAGAACCAGAAGTCAAGATTATGGTGGAGAAGGATCCTGTGAAAACCTCTTTTGAGAGATGGGCCCAACCCGGACATTTCTCGAGAAATTTGGCTAAGGGTCCCAGTACCACCACATGGATTTGGAACCTACACGCTGATGCCCACGATTTTGATAGCCATACCAATGATTTGGAGGATATATCCCGTAAAATATTTGGTGCTCATTTTGGTCAACTAGCCATTATTTTCATTTGGTTGAGTGGCATGTACTTCCACGGGGCCCGTTTTTCCAATTATGAGGCGTGGCTGAATGATCCCATTCATGTGAAGCCTAGCGCCCAGGTTGTTTGGCCAATAGTGGGTCAAGAGATACTTAATGGAGATGTGGGTGGAGGGTTCCAGGGTATACAGATAACGTCTGGATTTTTCCAACTTTGGCGAGCTTCCGGAATAACTAGTGAGTTACAGCTCTATTGCACAGCTGTGGGTGCGTTAATTTTTGCCGGATTAATGTCATTCGCCGGCTGGTTTCACTACCACAAAGCTGCTCCAAAATTAGCTTGGTTCCAGAACGTTGAATCAATGCTAAATCATCATTTGGCGGGTCTATTGGGGTTGGGATCCCTGGCGTGGGCGGGACATCAGATACACGTTTCACTGCCAATTAACCAACTATTAGATGCAGGAGTTGACCCCAAAGAAATACCCCTCCCCCATGAACTCATCCTTAATCGCGATCTTCTAGCTCAGGCATATCCGAGTTTCGCGAAAGGACTGATCCCATTTTTTACTCTTGACTGGTCAGAATACTCAGATTTTTTGACTTTCCGCGGGGGGTTGAACCCGGTAACGGGAGGTTTGTGGCTGACTGATACCGCACATCACCACTTAGCTATTGCCGTTCTCTTCTTGGTAGCTGGTCACATGTACAGAACCAACTGGGGTATCGGACATAGCACAAAAGAAATCCTGGAAGCTCATAAAGGCCCCTTTACGGGTGAGGGCCACAAAGGTCTCTATGAAATTTTAACGAGTTCGTGGCATGCTCAATTAGCGATCAATCTTGCCATGCTAGGTTCTCTAACAATTATTGTGTCCCACCACATGTATGCAATGCCCCCGTATCCCTACTTGGCCACCGATTATGCCACACAACTTTCCTTGTTTACACATCATATGTGGATAGGGGGGTTTTTAGTAGTTGGCGCAGCTGCACACGCAGCTATTTTTATGGTAAGAGATTACGATCCGACTACTCAATACAACAATTTGTTAGACCGTGTTATTCGGCACCGTGATGCAATAATTTCACACCTCAACTGGGTCTGCATTTTCCTAGGTTTTCATAGCTTCGGCCTATACATCCATAACGATACTATGAGTGCCTTGGGGCGTCCCCAAGATATGTTTTCAGATACCGCCATTCAGTTACAACCGATATTTGCTCAGTGGGTGCAGAATACCCATGCCTTGGCTCCCGGATCAACCGCGCCTAATGCCGCGGCGGGTACCAGCTTAACCTGGGGTGGCAGCGACTTAGTCGCCGTAGCCGGCAAAGTTGCCATAGCTCCAATTCCGTTAGGTACTGCAGATTTTCTGGTACACCACATCCATGCATTTACCATTCATGTTACTGTATTAATATTATTGAAAGGTGTTTTATTCGCACGCAGTTCCCGACTAATACCCGACAAGGCAAATCTTGGTTTTCGTTTTCCCTGCGACGGTCCCGGCAGAGGAGGCACCTGCCAAGTATCTGCTTGGGATCACGTCTTCCTAGGGTTATTCTGGATGTACAACTCGATTTCAGTAGTTATATTTCACTTTAGCTGGAAGATGCAATCTGATGTGTGGGGCAGTGTAAGCGAACAGGGGGTGATAAACCATATCACCGGGGGAAACTTTGCACAAAGTTCAACAACGATTAATGGGTGGTTACGAGATTTTTTGTGGGCACAAGCTTCTCAAGTCATTCAGTCATATGGTTCTTCGTTATCCGCGTATGGTCTTCTATTTCTCGGGGCTCACTTCGTTTGGGCTTTCAGTCTAATGTTTTTGTTTAGTGGTCGCGGATACCGGCAGGAACTCATTGAATCCATTGTTTGGGCTCATAACAAATTAAAAGTTGCTCCCGTTACCCAACCTAGGGCCCTGAGTATTATACAGGGACGTGCTGTGGGAGTAACTCATTACCTTCTGGGTGGAATCGCCACGACGTGGGCGTTCTTCCTGGCGAGAATCATTGCAGTGGGATAATGGCTAGGAGGATTTGAGAAACATTACGGCATCAAGATTTCCACAGTTCAGCCAGGGTCTATCCCAAGACCCAACTACTCGTCGTATCTGGTTTGGTATAGCCACTGCCCACGACTTCGAGAGTCATGACGATACTACCGAGGAACGTCTCTACCAAAAAATATTTGCATCCCATTCTGGTCAATTAGCTATCATCTTTCTATGGACCTCTGGAAATTTGTTCCACGTGGCTTGGCAGGGCAATTTCGAAGCATGGGTGCGGGACCCATTACATGTGAGACCGATAGCTCACGCCATTTGGGATCCTCATTTTGGTCAACCAGCTGTCGAAGCCTACACCCGAGGGGGGGCTGCAGGTCCGGTCAATATAGCTTATTCCGGTGTGTATCAGTGGTGGTACACCATTGGTCTACGCAATAACCAAGATCTCTATACTGGAGCTATCTTTCTACTAGCTATTTCCGCTTCGTTCTTATTAGCTGGCTGGTTACATCTGCAACCTAAATGGAAGCCAAGCATTTCTTGGTTCAAAAATGCTGAATCTCGGCTCAATCACCACCTTTCAGGACTTTTCGGAGTGAGTTCTTTGGCTTGGGCGGGGCATTTAGTCCATGTAGCTATTCCCGAAGCAAGGGGCAGACATGTCAGATGGGATAATTTATTGACTGCCACCCCGCATCCTCAGGGATTGGGGCCGTTCTTCTCGGGTCAGTGGAGTGTTTATGCGCAAAATCCTGACTCTAGTAGCCATTTGTTTGATAGCACTCAAGGAGCGGGGACAGCTATTCCAACCTTTCTGGGCGGATTTCACCCACAGACTCAAAGTTTGTGGCTAACTGATATAGCTCATCATCACTTAGCCATTGCTGTTGTGTTTATAATTGCCGGCCACACGTACAGGACTAACTCTGGTATCGGGCACAGCATGAAAGAGATTCTGGAGGCTCATATCCCTCCAGGAGGTAGATTGGGCCGCGGACACAAAGGACTTTATGATGCGGTCAATAATTCTCTCCATTTTCAATTGGGGCTCGCTTTAGCTGCTTTGGGGGTTGTCACTTCGTTGGTCGCACAACACATGTATTCCCTACCTGCTTATGCCTTTATAGCGCAGGATTACACGACTCAAGCCGCGCTATATACCCATCACCAATATATTGCCGGGTTCATCATGGCAGGAGCCTTCGCACACGGAGCTATATTCTTTATTAGAGATTATGATCCGGAACAAAATAAAGATAACGTCTTAGCAAGAATGTTGGAACACAAAGAAGCAATAATAGCTCACCTAAGTTGGGCTAGTTTATTCCTGGGGTTCCACACGCTAGGGCTTTACGTCCACAACGACGTAATGCTAGCCTTCGGGACTCCAGAAAAACAGATTCTCATTGAACCTGTATTTGCTCAATGGATTCAATCTGCTCATGGTAAAACTTTGTATGGTTTCGATGTGCTTCTATCCTCGGCAGGTAGTCCGGCAAGTAATGCCGGTCGGAGCTTGTGGTTACCCGGCTGGTTGGACGCTGTCAACAACAGCAGCAACTCGCTATTCCTAACAATTGGGCCCGGGGATTTCTTGGTTCACCACGCCATTGCTTTGGGCCTACACACAACTACACTGATTTTAGTGAAAGGCGCGTTAGACGCGCGTGGTTCCAAGTTGATGCCAGATAAAAAAGAATTCGGTTACAGTTTTCCTTGCGATGGTCCCGGCCGAGGCGGTACCTGCGACATCTCAGCTTGGGATGCCTTTTATTTAGCTGTTTTCTGGATGCTAAATACCATTGGATGGGTCACTTTCTACTGGCACTGGAAACACATCACCTTGTGGCAAGGCAATACTGCTCAATTCAACGAATCTTCTACGTATCTAATGGGGTGGTTGAGGGATTATTTATGGCTGAACTCCTCGCAACTTATTAATGGTTATAACCCCTTCGGTATGAACAGTTTATCTGTATGGGCATGGATGTTCCTGTTTGGACATCTCGTGTGGGCTACTGGATTTATGTTTCCAATTTCTTGGCGTGGTTACTGGCAAGAACTGATTGAAACCCTAGCTTGGGCCCACGAACGAACACCCCTAGCAAATGTGATACGCTGGAAAGATAAGCCAGTCGCTCTCTCTATCGTTCAAGCAAGACTGGTGGGACTAGCCCACTTCTCCGTAGGTTACATATTTACCTACGCAGCCTTTCTAATAGCATCTACATCAGGTAAATTTGGCTAATTTTTTTTGGTTGACTACCAAATTGTTTATTTCCGCGTCAAGCTTACCCCCCCTCCCTCATTATTTTCCATACCCGAGCCAATTTTGAGACCGATTAACCATTTATCAATAATTAGAAATAGAAATTTATTGTTTCTTTTCTAGTTACTGATAAATAAATTTTTGGTTGCAAGTTCAATTTGTTTTAGAGTAGTAATCCAATCCTGCTTACTGATTCATCAATTATGGCAAAGAAAAGTCTCATTGAGAGGGAAAATAAAAGAAAAAAATTGGTGACGAGATATGATGTTACCCGCCAATCTCTGAAAAGACGGATGAGAAGTAGTTTGCCAATTCAGGATAAACTAATTACTTCCAAAAAATTGCAATCTCTGCCGCGTAATAGTGCACCTGTTCGTCTCCGCAACCGGTGCTCCCTAACCGGACGACCCAGATCCAATTACCGAGACTTTGGTTTATCTAGACACGTACCTCGCGAAATGGCACACACTTGTGTGCTGCCCGGAGTATCGAAATCGAGTTGGTAGGAGAAGGTTTCTTCTACCTATCTCACAAATAATGTCTAATTCTCGGAATTAGATAGTTACTTGTGCTTATTCAATGTAATTATTCAAAAGATGTATAATAATTACATTGAAGGCATCAACTAAGCGGGGTAGAGCAGCTTGGTAGCTCGCAAGGCTCATAACCTTGAGGTCACAGGTTCAAATCCTGTCTCCGCAAAGTAAACCATCAATTGTTTACCTACGTCAGTGGCGCAGTGCTCGGTTTTCGTCGCGAGCTCAGACTAATTAATTTCTTTCTCATGTTTCACCGACGGATCAGATATAGGTTTTCTCAGATCGGAGATCGAGGAAATCCAAGTCTTTCTATCAGTTATTAGATTCGGATTACTTGATGTTACGCGGCGAAATAGAAGTTACCTAATTATTGGTACTTCTTCCTTTTACTACTACCTCGTCTTCCAAGCCTCTTTGTTCAATGGGACATATATCTACCTAGAGATAGATAGATAAATAGATATATATATAGATATATCTATCTATATATATCTATATATATATATATAGGTTTATATATAGATATACTTGTATTGTTAGGAACATAGCTATTTCGCGCTTCAGATTAGACCCAGTCTCTCTCGTTTCATCAACTTCCAATATTTTCAATATTTTCAATATTGCGAGAAGAAAAAAGGACAGGGCAAGAACTAATCAATGGTGTGCCCAGCAGAACTCAACCCAAATTTATTTCCGATCTGAGGCCCCTTTAACTCAGCGGTAGAGTAACGTCATGGTAAGGCGTAAGTCGTCGGTTCAAATCCGACAAGGGGCTGACCGAGAAGTCGTACGAAATCCAAGGATCAAGCTGTCTCAGTTTCGCGGAAACGCCCAGGTTCCCACGGTTTCGATGCGGAAAAAAAATTGTACTTCCCACCACTTCTTTTTACAGAAGAAAAAATTTCAATTTTGCAAAATTCTAAATTGGTGCGAAATTAAAATGAACTGCCTCAGAAGTAAATTTCTTAGTCAAGTCGTTTTGTTTTTTGTCGCGATTTCCAACTTGAAAATCCGGCTTAAGTAATATTGTTACACCGAGTAATGTATCGCTTCCTACAACATGACAAAAAAATCAGGTGGATATAATTTCTAATGCCGGGGACTTCTTTGTTATTCCTATCTTGGGAATTGAATACGAATTCCAAATACCAATATATATATATATATATTGATATTTAGAATAAAAGAAAAAGGAAAATCACGTAACAGTCTTTTTCCTGCTTATGTAGATAATTTCCCGTTACTAGCAGAAGTTATTCGAGTCTCTAGCACTCTTATTTGTCATATCCCCCCAATACCTGAAGACGATTTCACCGTTGGGGTTTGGAGCAAAGAAAAAGAGCCACTTCGCTCGATGTTGAATTTCCCGACATATCCTCCGCTCGGGGTTAAACTGCGGCATGCCGCTACCCACTCCCGCTATTCGAGACCAAAAGAAAAGGCTTTCAATTTTTACTGCGTATTGGTAAAATAAGTACCGAAATAATTTCAAAAAGGGGATGGATACTACACATATATCTATATATAGATATCTGTGTAGCTCTTCACGCCGCTCTAGCATTTATTTCCCTGGAGACTCGTGGAAACGAATTTGTCTTCTGCTAGGTCGGATTCCCGAAGTACCGTTAATGTGATGGAGTGGTTAACAAAGTCTCGGAAGAAAAGAAAGGTCTACCCACTTCTCGAAAAACTACGTAACAAACGGGATCTGTTCAGGATCAAGTAGGTAATGAAAAAGAAATTCCCAAAATTTGGAGTTAGAGGAAAAAGAAGGGTAAGAGAGAGATATAATGAGAAGCGGCCGAACAGAAGCAACAGAAAAAGAGAGAGAGGAGAAAACTAGAAGCAAGGCGGAGAAGCGGTGAAGGGAGCGAAAAACCCCAAACTCATGAAATTGAAAAATCTATAAGTCTTATTTTTTCATTAATAACTCCTGGGAGTATGCTGCCTCAGCAAATGACTGATTTTTCGGAGGGACCTGCGTTGTAGTGGCCCAATCTCATCTCACCGAGGAGGGACGGAACTACACCGCGTCGTGGCTCGAAGGAAAAATAAATAGGGGAACCCAGAAATGGTTTGAGGAGCCGAATGAGGGACTGAATATGACCATTGCCATTGGAAAATCTTCCAAGGAACCGAAAGACTTATTTGATAGTATGGACGACTGGCTCAGGAGAGATCGCTTTGTCTTCGTGGGTTGGTCTGGCCTATTACTGTTTCCCACCGCTTACTTCGCTTTGGGCGGCTGGTTCACAGGTACAACCTTTGTCACCTCATGGTACACCCATGGGTTAGCCAGTTCTTACTTGGAGGGATGTAATTTTCTGACTGCCGCGGTCTCCACTCCTGCTAACAGCTTGGCCCACTCCTTACTTCTCCTGTGGGGCCCTGAAGCACAAGGAGATTTCACCCGTTGGTGCCAATTAGGAGGTTTATGGACCTTCGTTGCTCTTCACGGCTCTTTTGCTCTAATAGGTTTCATGTTACGCCAATTCGAGCTTGCAAGGTCTGTGCAACTACGCCCCTACAACGCAATAGCTTTCTCCGCTCCAATTGCAGTTTTCGTCTCCGTATTCTTGATTTACCCTTTGGGGCAATCTGGTTGGTTTTTCGCACCCAGTTTCGGCGTAGCCGCCATCTTCCGATTCATTCTATTTTTTCAAGGTTTTCATAATTGGACCCTGAACCCATTTCATATGATGGGGGTTGCAGGAGTCCTCGGTGCCGCCCTTTTATGCGCCATCCACGGTGCTACAGTTGAAAATACTCTATTTGAAGATGGTGATGGCGCAAACACATTCCGCGCATTCAACCCAACTCAGTCTGAGGAGACTTATTCGATGGTAACCGCGAATCGTTTCTGGTCCCAGATCTTCGGTGTTGCTTTCTCCAACAAACGTTGGTTACACTTCTTCATGTTATTCGTGCCAGTGACAGGTTTATGGATGAGTGCTATTGGAGTAGTTGGTCTCGCCCTGAATCTACGTGCGTACGACTTTGTCTCCCAAGAAATTCGCGCAGCAGAAGATCCCGAATTCGAGACTTTTTATACAAAAAACATCTTACTAAACGAGGGTATCCGTGCCTGGATGGCAGCTCAGGATCAGCCCCACGAAAACCTTGTATTCCCCGAGGAGGTTTTACCCCGTGGAAACGCTCTTTAATGGAACCCTCTCGCTGGGTGGTCGCGATCAGGAAACCACAGGTTTTGCTTGGTGGGCTGGCAACGCCCGACTAATTAATCTGTCTGGTAAATTGCTTGGTGCCCATGTAGCTCATGCTGGTCTGATTGTCTTTTGGGCTGGAGCTATGAATTTGTTTGAAGTGGCTCATTTCGTATCGGAGAAGCCTATGTATGAGCAGGGACTGATCCTACTTCCCCACCTGGCTACTCTGGGTTGGGGGGTGGGTCCCGGCGGGGAGGTAGCTGATACTTTTCCCTATTTTGTTTCCGGAGTACTCCATTTGATTTCCTCTGCAGTGTTGGGATTCGGGGGTATATATCACGCCCTGATCGGACCCGAAACTTTGGAGGAATCTTTCCCCTTTTTCGGCTATACTTGGAAAGATAAGAATAAGATGACTACAATTCTCGGTATTCATTTAATATTACTAAGTCTCGGAGCTTTTCTATTAGTTCTCAAAGCACTATATTTCGGAGGGTTGTATGACACATGGGCACCCGGGGGTGGAGATGTAAGAGAGATTACAAATCTTACTCTAAGCCCTAACGTTATCTTTGGCTATCTACTTAAATCTCCTTTTGGGGGAGAGGGGTGGATTGCAAGTGTGGATAATTTGGAAGATATTATCGGGGGACATGTATGGCTGGGATCCATTTGTCTTTTCGGTGGAATTTGGCACATATTAACAAAACCATTTGCCTGGGCTCGTCGCGCTTTCGTATGGTCCGGGGAGGCTTACTCATCCTACAGTTTGGGAGCCCTTTCCATTTTTGGCTTCACCGCCTGCTGTTTCGTCTGGTTCAACAACACAGCATATCCCAGTGAATTCTATGGTCCCACCGGTCCAGAAGCTTCTCAGGCTCAAGCTTTTACTTTTCTCGTCAGGGACCAACGCCTCGGGGCCAATATAGGTTCCGCCCAAGGACCTACTGGGTTGGGTAAATATCTGATGCGTTCCCCTACGGGAGAAATTATTTTCGGAGGCGAAACCATGCGCTTCTGGGATCTTCGTGCTCCCTGGTTAGAGCCTCTGAGGGGTCCCAACGGTTTAGACCTCGGTAAGTTGAAGAGGGATATACAGCCATGGCAGGAGCGAAGATCCGCGGAGTATATGACTCATGCCCCCCTGGGCTCTCTAAACTCCGTAGGTGGAGTAGCTACTGAGATCAACGCCGTGAACTACGTGTCTCCCCGGAGTTGGTTAGCAACTTCCCACTTCGTTCTGGGATTCTTCTTTTTCGTGGGTCATTTATGGCACGCGGGTAGGGCTCGCGCAGCCGCAGCCGGGTTTGAAAAGGGGATTGACCGCGATACCGAACCCGTTCTTTCTATGACACCCCTCAATTGAAACTCGGAAACATATGTTAAGATGGTGGAAAAATAAAGAGGAATCTTCGCTTCTTTTTATTTCTTACTAGCAAACCAATAACTAATGAGTTTACGTCTTCACGTCAGTGCCGGACTCATTACACCCATTTAAAATCTATCTATCTATCTATCTGAATAGATAGATAGATAGATTTCTCTTATTATCTGCTGATAGGTGAAACTGAATTCCCCTCAGTTTAGAGGAGAGCAAGATATTTCATGAGACTAGTAAGAACTGTCGTCCCTTCTGTCTAGTACCCCTCTGTATAGTATTACTTGATACAAATTATTTGATACAAATAGTAGGAGAGAGAGGGATTCGAACCCTCGATGGCATTTCATCGCCATGCCAGTTTTCAAGACTGGAGCCTTAAACCGCTCGACCATCTCTCCCAACGAGGCAGATTTCTTACCCGATATTTGGGGGTATCAATCACGTTTTTTACACACTTATTACGGCAAGGAGTAGAAAGGTCGTCGATATCTATTTATCTATTTCTCTATAGATTTTGATGGATATCTCGGAGATTTATCCCGAATGTCGGAATTCAAACCAATTACTAATCAACGAGTACCTTATGAAATTTGAGGTAGTTAGTGGCAAAAAAGAGGAGGTATTCGCCCGCCGTCGGTAGAGTAAGTCGTGGCGAGGCGAGAGTTCCGTCGGATGAGGATTGGATGGCACGAACAACTTATTCCTTACGTGGAAACAATCAGAATTATGACTATCGCGTTCCAATTGGCTTTATTTGGATTAATCGCCATCTCTTTTCTACTAGTTGTGGGTGTGCCCGTCGCGTTCGCCTCCCCCGGTGGCTGGTCCAGCAACAAAAATATTGTCTTCTCAGGGGCTTCATTATGGATCGGATCAGTTTCTTTGGTAGGTATACCCAACTCCTTCATTTCTTAGATATTTGTTGCTTTGGTTCCTCCCCTCGTAATTTAGTTACGGGTGGAGACGCCAAATACAACTAAAGAAGATTTTCACCATATAAAATGAGGAGGCTGCAACGGGCAGGTCATTTCAACTGTTGGGAGAAGATAAATGCCAGGTCCTCCCGGTGAATTCAGTTTTTCACGTATAAACTAAATACGTACGCGAGTTTATTAAATATTGGGAAACTGTTGCAGTGTTAAAATGGAGTAGAAGATTATGCGGATATAGTTGAATGGTAAAATATCTCCTTGCCAAGGAGATGACGCGGGTTCGATTCCCGCTATCCGCCTATCCCGTAGAAAACAAGGAGGTTGCGTCATATACATTTATATATGCTTATGTCATATACATTTATATATGCTTATATAAATATGCAGAAAATTTTTATGGAATTATTTGGCTCTTCCAAGGGGAGAATAAAATAGGAGTAAGTAAATAGTGAAGAAAAAAAAAAGAAGAAACACACACACAATTTTGCCTTCTCCTTGATTCGTCTTCTTTTTGAATCGAATGAACTGAAATGTTAAGGTGAAACAATTTTGCCGGGTGCCAAGGTAGCCATTTCGCCGGCAAATGCACATCTCGCTAGCAAATGCATATCGCAATTGATGTGCGTAGGGTGGGGGGGGGGGCAGTTACTTGCTAATGCTTCCGCTGGGTAGTATACTTGTTACTACTATAATTGCTAGACGTCTAGACTCGCTACACGTAGATGACATACTCGTCATATATGCTAGTTGTTACATCCCGAACCGGATCAATTTTCTTCTTTCCCCCGGATTGGCACTCCTGATAGTCAGCGAAAGGCGATATAGTCAAGCGGTAAGACGGAGGACTGCAAATCCTTAATTCCCCAGTTCGAATCTGGGTGTCGCCTAACGAGAAAATCTTCATGTATATATTTATGTATATAAACATAAAGAACTAGATTTCCAGATTTACTTACTTTACTTGAATTTATTAATTTAGATAGTTTTACCGGGGATTGTTTGCCGCGACGAAATCGGATACAAGTTGAGGTGCTCCATAGCCTGTTATAGCCTATCACATTTCATGTGTCTCGATGCGTCACGCATAAACAATCCCAACTGAGTATATCACTAATTGATAACCCGAAAGTCCAAATCACCGAAATCTTTGGAAGGGGAAATGTCAACCAGTACCATTTAAAAAAGGAAAGATAAATAGGTTTCCACATATTCAGTATCTTTTGCTATTGGGGTATCCTATCAAGCAGGCGTTTGCTCCTCACCAACAAGGCGTTTCAAGCTTCTCCAAGCTTTGCTTCGTATTTGGACTTATAAATAATTAGTAATTAGTAAAAATCGAGGGAGTGAATAGATAGGAATTACAACTACGGACTTAGTTACTATAGCTTGGGCTGCCCTGACGGTGATTTCCACATTTTCCCTCTCACTTGTAGTTCGGGGAAGAAGCGGATTGTGACAAACAATTAACCGGGTCTTTACTAGTCTGATTCGGGGGATACGCGTCGTTGTGGCGAGACCACCGATTCGTGTTTTCCCCACCCTAGATTTCTTTTTAGTAAAAAAGCCCGACGAAGCCCGACGCAGCCACTTCTTATTTAATTCATTCCTTTTGCCCTTACCCACAATCGTTGTTACACATTAATTTCACAAATTTTTTGACATCGGGTTGGGGATAAAATTACTCAAATATCTCGAATAAACTGATGGCTTCTGGCTGTTTCTTTCTTTCCATTTTAGTGCGGCTTGTTTCTTTTTCCACCTAATCTAATATGATGTAGTTTGCCGAATATGCCGTGGGCGAAAATACACAAATATTTCTAAATTAGTTACTTTTAATTTAGTTACTTTTAATTTAGTACTTTTAATTTAGTATTTCTGAGTATTAGTTACATGCACATAGATACGTCTAAAAAATATTCTTATGAAAAGGGAGGAGGCCAGGGATAAATAAGTGAATTTCATGGAGAAGCAGAAGCAAATATCTTGGGGGGTTCCAATTAGCCCGAATTCATTTCTTTTATTCGTAATTTTAAAAATTAAAGTAACAAATTGACGAATTTAGTAATCTAGTAGACTGATTCTTCTTCTACTAAAAGAACCTGTCCCGGCTGTTGTTAGTTCATTGCGTCGTTAATTCAAACTTCAGATTTTCGTCTGATGTCACGACTGCCTGCGCCCGGAGCAAAAAACGGGGAATGAATACACATCTGGCATACACTTGAGATCATACCTCCGGTTCGGACACCCCCATTTCGCTTTGCTTAGTTTGCCTAGATAGATTCACCTCTTTTCAAGAGGTATACGAAAAAGTCAATTTGAGTGCTCTAGCCCAAAACCTGATATTATTCATCAGGTAGAACCCAGCTTTGTAACAAACAAAAGTAATCCACCGAAAAGTAGAAATTGATAGATCATTTTTTCGATCTATCAATTTTGGGCAATTCTATTCGAGAATGCTGCGTGATACTAGGTAGAGAAATGGAAATGGGGGAAAGAAGCGTAGATTCCAATTGACGGAAAGGGAGCTAATCGGGGAGGAGCGTTAGGTTGGGAGTAAGTCGCTACCAGCAACAACCGGGTAGCATCACAATTTCGTCCGCAAAGGAACAGTTTGCATGTCGCTCCATTTTACGGGGGGCAAACAGCTCCCCCGCCTTTCCCCCTGTTATTCGCTCATACGAAAATTTATTGGCAGACAAGTAGTCATTACCAATTACTAGTTACTCTGGGCGGCCGTTTGGATGTAAAGAATAAGTAGAAAAGCAGTTGGGATTGGAATAAAAAGTGCGGTGGCTACGAACGCAAGAATATTTACTTCCGTATTGGTAGTTCAAATCATCAATTAGAAAATAGCTCGAGTGGATTTCACTGGAAAAAACTCTCGGACTCTATTATGAACCATCTAGCTTTAATTAGTCGGGTCGACCGAATCCTTGGTTAGTCACAGATAAAAAAGAGGGGGAAATCAATAAATATATATATATCAAAGTCAAATCTTCAATATCGATTACATAGTATATCATGAAATGAAATCTCGAGAATACCTATTCTCTGCCTCTACGCGGCAGCAGCCTACTCCTGACGCCTCCGTTTCGAATTAATTGAGTAATCGCTATAATTAATTTACTTCATTAATTAATTTACTTCAGTTAAAACTATAATTAATTTACTTAAGTTAAGATATATTGGAAGTTTATTTCAATGATTAGTCTAATCCCACTTTTAGATTAAAAAAAAAAATTGATTACCTCACTACTTCCTTTCCACATTGACAGTTCGTAGGTAATACCTTTATTATCCCAAAAGGTAATCGGGCCCCCATCGTTTAGAGGCCCAGGACACCTCCCTTTCACGGAGGCGACGGGGATTCGAATTCCCCTGGGGGTATTCATCTTTTGAAAACCTCATCGGTCATATCGATGAAATCTACTCCTCTTTTGTTGTCGATTCCTACCCAATAGGAATCAGATTGGACTTGTTGAAATTCGGTAACCCCATCAGGCGAAACCGAGATGTTCTCAAACTGTGGGTCGATGCTCGAGTGGTTAATGGGGACGGACTGTAAATCCGCTGGCAACGCCTACGCTGGTTCGAATCCAGCTCGACCCAAGTCTGAGGATGTAGATTGAACTTTCAACTAACACATCTCGTTGGAGTTTACCGGGATTGACGGGTCTCGAACCCGCAACTTCCGCCTTGACAGGGCGGTGCTCTAACCGATTGAACTACAATCCCAATAATCAATTTGATTTGAGTCTATGTATTAATTGCCTCGGGGTCAACGATGAGGCGGCGATCCTCTCTTTCTTCGGGGGGGGGGTGTCCCCGCTTCAACGAATAGCCGCGAGAAGTAACCGGACCTATCGACCAATCATATCGGTAGTGGTTTGTCACAGGTGTAAAATGTTTATGAAAACTAACCGCTTCTCTTTTCTTGGCGGGTAGCTTCCTTTTGCAGATTTGAACTAAGCTTGAAGTGGCTGGCAAAACGAAATTGCTATCGACGGAAAGGGGAACATCCGTCTTTCTTTTCCAGCTTCCCTGGTAATCGAAATTTCTGATGTGATATAATTGCCAAATCCGCTTTACCGCTACGTATCTCTCAATCTTCTTTTTTGTCGACCGTTACCTCATTTTTGAATACGTCGAGTATTTCTACCAATTTCGATACAGAATGACTTGCCTAATTAAGATGCATGTAGGTTTACAAAATCTGGATCGCACAGATCAGATGTCCTTTGCTTACAGCTTGCGAAAAACATTTAAATTTTGATACGAAAATTTTCTTCGAGGGATACGTCTTCGAAGGATACGGCATAACTTCACAACTTCCTCTACACCTTCTTCTGCTTATTTGTCGTCATATTTCTATATCCAATTGGGTGTCGAGAAAAAAAGCAGAGAACACATTGATTTCAAATTACTTGGAAGTTGGGGTAGGAGTGGGGTGTCCTATACATAGAAAATTGAAAGTACGGAAATCTAATTGATATTTTTTTAATTGAACATGATTATCGCTGCATCACTTCATTAGGAGGAAATAGAAATATGTCCGTACTACCAGAACTAGCGCAAATTCAATTCGAAGGGTTTAAGCGATTTGTTCACGAAAGATTGCTTGAAGAACTTGAAAATTTTCCGAAAATTGAAGATACAGATAAGGAAGTCGAATTCTGATCTATTGGTGAACGGTACCAATTGACGCAACCTTCAGTCGAAGAGAGAGATGCTGCGTATCAGTGTGTCACATACTCATCCGATCCATATGTACCAGTTTAACTGACTCGTAGCGAAGATGGAGTGGTACAAGAAGAAGACGTGCGGCCCGGATCCATTCCTTGGATGAATTCTAGAGGGACGTTCATTATCAATGGAGTTGCCAGAGTTTTAGTCAATCAAATCTTGAGAAGTCCCGGTATTTACTACAACCGGGAATCCGATCAAAAAGGAGTTTCCACGTATACTAGCACTGTAATTTCGGATCGGGGAGGGAGATTCAAACCAGAAATGGATAGGAAAGAAAAAATTTGGGTTCGCATTAGCAAAAAGAAAAAGATATCCATTTCGATCTTATTAATAGCTATGGGGTTAAGCAGAAGAGATGTTTTACAAAATGTTCGTTACCCCAAGATTTTTTCAAATATGTTAAAGAAACAAGAGGGGGTCATCGAATCGTCGGAGGATGCTATAGCAGAACTTTACAAACACCCATACTCCGCCACAGACGCGGATATCTCATTTTCGGAATCTATATTCAAGGAGTTATAGAAGAGATTTTCTCAGCATAGATTTGAGTTGGGGCGGATCGGTCGACGAAACCTAAACATCAAACTAACTCTTGATGTACCCGAAACGGAACATTTTTTGCTGCCCCAAGACGTATTAGCAGCCGCAGATCACTCAATAGAAATCAGCTACGGAATAGGCAACCTCGACGACATAGATCACTTGAAAAATCGACGTGTTCGATCTGTAGCGGATTCGCTTCAAGAACAATTGAAATTGGCCCTAAACCGCTTGGAAAATTCGATTCGGCAAAATCTCTCTAGGGCCGTTAGGCGCAAACGCGCGATAACGCCCCGGGGATTAGTGACGCCTGCACCGGTAACAGCAACTTCCAAGGAGTTTTCTGGGTCACACCCCCTATCACAATTTCTAGACCAAACCAACCCATTATCAGAAATGGTTCACAAACGAAGATTAAGCTCCGTAGGTCCTGGTGGGTTGACACGTCGAACCGCCAGTTTTCAAGCTAGAGATATTCATTTTAGTCACTATGGCCGTATCTGTCCGATCGAAACATCGGAAGGCATGAATGCTGGCCTTATTTCGTCACTAGCTATTCAGGCAGAAATTAGCAATTCCGGCTCTTTGCAGAGCCCGTATCTTAAAATGTCGGAATCATCCGAAAAGGAACAATTAATCGACTCATCTCCCGCTGAAGATGACTACTACCGAATAGCGACTGAGAATTCATTAATATCCCAATGGAGAACTAGAGAGAGGGAACTCATACCGGTTCGATATCAACAAGAATTTCTCAGCGTCCTTTGGGAACAAGTTGATTTCCGAAGCATTCATCCCTTACATTATTTCTCTATCGGAGCCTCTCTTATTCCATTCATTGAGCATAATGACGCGAACTGCGCCTTAACGGGTTCGACCATGCAGCGTCAAGCGGTTCCGCTGGTTAATCCCGAAAGATGCTTCGTAGGGACTGGGTTAGAGAGTTAAGTAGCTTCAGATTCAGGAAGTGTAGTTGTATCTGGACAAGAAGGACAAATCCGATATATTGATGGTAATACAATTGAACTATCATCAATCGGTGAAGCGACAAGGAGTGATATGGCTTCACATGTTGTAGGCAGTAAATTAAAAATATATGAGCGTTCCAACAGCAATACTTGTATACACCAAAAGTTTACGACTTCGGCGGGAGAATTACCGAAACGCGGGGAAGTCATCGCGGATGGGGCAGCAACCGCCAGGGGGGAATCAGCCTTAGGTAGAAATATCCTAGTTGCCTACATGCCGTGGGAAGGATACAATTTTGAAGATGCGGTATTGATTAGTGAACGCCCAATATACGAAGACATCTCTACATCTTTTCACATCGAAAGACACGAAGTTGAAGTTTGCATAACAAATCAGGGTCCTGAAAGGGTTACCAAGCAAATACCTCGATTGGATAGTCATACACTTCGACACCTAGACGATACTGGGCTCGTGGAATCGGGATCCTGGGTAGAGGCGGGAGATGCCTTGGTGGGTAAACCAACGCCCCAGGAAGGGGCAGATTCATCACGTGCTCCAGAGGGGAGATCATTACAAGCCATTTCTGGTATACAACTAGTTAACGCAAGAGAAAGCTGTCTGAAAGTTCCGAGTGGTGGAAGAGGTCGAGTCACTGACGTCAGGTGGGTCTACCCCGAAGACGACACCTCGAACGATTCGGAGGTTATTCATATTTATATACTGTAAAAGCGTAAGATACAAGTAGGTGATAAGATAGCTGGTAGACATGGAAATAAAGGTATCGTGTCAAAAGTATTACCCAGACAGGATATGCCTTATTTGCAAGATGGTACACCAGTCGACATGATATTAAGCCCTTTAGGAGTACCTTCATGAATGAATGTGGGACAGATTTTCGAATGCCTACTTGGGTTAGCCGGGGAGTTTCCAGAAACCCATTACCGTATAGTACCCTTTGATGAGAGATATGAACGGGAAGCCTCTAGAAAACTAGTATTTTCAGAACCTTGTAGAGCAAGTGCAAGTACCCGTAATCCGTGGCTATTTGAACCCGATCACCCCGGAAAGAGCCGATTGATCGATGGACGAACGGGTGATCCCTTCGTGCAACCTATTACAACTGGAAAAGCCTATATGATGAAACTGATTCATCAGGTCGACGATAAAATTCATGCACGATCGAGCGGACCTTACGCACTTGTTACGCAGCAACCTCTCAAGGGAAGATCCAGGCGAGGAGGACAGCGGATTGGAGAAATGGAAGTCCGGGCTTTGGAGGGTTTTGGCGTGTCTTACACGTCGCAAGAAATGCCTACAACTAAATCGGATCATATTCAGGCTCGTTACAAGGTACCTAGTGCAATTATGACCGGAAAACCTGTTTACAAACCCAATACCGTTCCAGAGTCTTTCCGATTGCTAGTTCGAGAGTTGCGTTGCATGGGTTTAAACCTGGAGCACAACTTCATAATTCAAGAAGATTTGGAGAGGGAGAGTGAAAACATTTGATATCCAATTGAAACTTCCTTCATGAATAATCAATCAAAACCTTTTTCTATTATGATTCATCGAGCTAATTATCAACAGCTTCGGATCGGACTGGCTTCCCCCGAACAGATTCGCGGCTGGGCTGAGAGGGAGTTACCCAATGGAGACGTCGTCGGGCAAGTCGATTAACCTTACACGTTGCATCACAAGACTCACAAACCAGAGAGAGATGGCCCATCTCGTGAAAGGATACTCGGACCCACGAAAAGCGGCGTCTGCGCGTGTGGAAACTACCGATCTGTCGGTAACGAAGAGGAGTATTCCAATTTCTGCAAACATTGCGGAGTTGAGTTTACCGACTCCCGGGTTCGAAGATACCGAATGGGATACATTAAACTTGCGTGTCCGGTAACCCACGTGTGGTTCTCAAAGCGAATCCCTAGTTATATTGCAAATCCACTTGCCAAACCTCTTAAAGAACCGGAAAGCCCAGTATATTGCGATGCGTGACTCGATTGTATGTGTTGATCATTACAGATTGGCTACAAGCTGTCATCCCATACAAAAGTGGGAGGCCTCTAACCGACATGCCCCTCGCGTCGATCGAGGAATATTGTCTAACTCGGGATAAAAACTATCGCGTATAGAATGGGGACCCCCCTCCATGGTTAATTTCTAGTGAAAAATCCAGCGATTGGGCTTCGTGATAACTACTCTCTTCCCAGTTGATAGGAGAAAATTCAAGTGCTTTTCGACACAATCCTTTGGTGTTCTTCTTCCTCCCTATTTAGTTAGAATTTAGAAAAAACTTTCCAAGTAGTAATTTCTATATATGGTTATGAAAATCTAATCATCGCATTGATTTTTCTATTCAATTAAATTAGTAGCCATCGAAGTGGAGTGGAAACCCAAAGAGGGAAGTGATCGCGTTGGGAACAAGGGAAATATCTCCAGCCTACGACTAAATCGAGAAAGAAATGTGGAAGGAAGAGACTATTTCTTCCACCTCTTTTTGGTAGATCGCTTAATGCGGAGGGTCCAAGACTACTCGAGAAAAAGAAGTTGAAACCCGAGTAATGAGCAACTACTTCTTTGGCGAGACGGTATTACCGCGTTTCAAAAACGTCAATTTGTTTCAGTTTTACGCTTAGTTATTTGAGCCGGATGAGGGGAAAGGTTCGTGTCCGATTCTAAGGGGGGGGGGGGCACCATCCTACCTATCCCAATCTTTTTCTTGCTAGGCCCGTGGCCGAAAGGCCCAACCTATTAAGATTGCGGGGTTTGTTCAATTACGAAGACCGATCCTGGAGAAACATGCTTCCCATTTCCTTCTCCACTCGAAATTATGAAACGCTTCAGGGGAACGAAATCGCCACTGGGGGGGATGCTGTCAAAAAGGGATTAACTAGTTTGGATCTGCAAAGTGTTATGGATCGTGCACATTTGGAGTGGCAGGCGCCGGCAAAGCAAAGGCCTGTTGGGAATGAATGGGAAGACCGAACAATTCAAAGGAGGAAAGATCTTCTGGTCAGACGGATGAAATTAGCCAAGGATTTTTTACGGACGAATCTAAAACCAGAATGGATGGTTTTAGATATCTTGCCGGTTCTTCCACCTGAATTGAGACCAATAGTTGAATCGTATGAAGGTGAATTAGTTACTTCCGACCTTAATGAGCTTTACAGAAAGGTAATTCATCGAAATAATACTCTTGTTGAATTCCTATCGGGGAGTGAATTTACGCCGGAGGGATTAATCGTTTGTCAGAAAAGACTTATTCAAGAAGCCGTAGACGCTCCCATCGATAATGGTATACGTGGGCAACCAATGCGGGATATCAATAACAGGCCCTACAAGTCCTTTTCGGAGGTTATTGAGGGCAAAGAGGGGCGATTTCGCGAGAATTTGCTGGGAAAACGGGTTGACTACTCGGGTCGCTTCGTTATTGTCGTAGGCCCATCTCTTTCATTACATCAATGTGGATTACCCCGAGAAATGCCAATCGAACCTTTCCAAGTATTTGTAATTCGCAACTTGATCGGGTGACATCTCGCTTGTAATCTACGAGCGGCTAAGAGTATGATACGAAGAGAAGATCCCGTCATATGGGAAGTTCTCCGGGAAGTTATGCGGGGTCATCCCATACTGCTGAATCGAGCACCTACTTTGCATAGGCTGGGTATACAGGCATTTCAACCCATCTTAATAGAAGGACGTGCTATTCGTTTGCATCCATTGGTTTGTGGGGGGTTTAACGCAGATCTCGACGGAGATCAGATGGCCGTTCATGTGCCCCTATCTCTCGAAGCTCAGATTGAAGCTCGTCTCCCGATGTTTCCGCACATAAATTTGTTATCCCCCGCTACGGGCGATTCTGTATCTGTCCCGAGTCAAGACATGCTTCTCGGTCTTTATGTACTAACAATTGAGAATAAGCAAGGAATCTATGGAAATAGACATTCCTTTCTCGTGGGAGGAGGTGACGTTCACCCCGCCGGAGTACCGTGTTTCGCTAGTTACTACGATATACTCAGGGCCAAGGAATCAAATCAAATTGATTTCTGCAGTTTCTTGTGGCTTCGGTGGGAAATGAGTTTGAAAATGATTAGTTCGAAAATTCGTGAATTACCTGTTGAATCTCAATATGAATCCTTGGGAACCTCTCTTCACTCTTATGATAATTATCAGATTAGAAAGTGTAGGAAGGGATATATCTCAAGTATATATGTACTTACCACGGCTGGTCGCATTTTGTTTAACCAGCAATTAAGGGAAGCGATGCAGGGTGTGTCGAGAGCCTCTTCGTGTACCACTTCGTCCGTACCGGATATGATGACACAAGACGAAATGCCTATATCTAACCGAAAAAATGAAGACTGAAAAACCTTTTATATATAAATATATTTATATATTTAATAAATAATTAATAAATCACTTAAATTCAAATAATTGATTAACAAATGTCACGAGATAAAAAGATATATAAGTTGAGGTTTCTATAATGACGGATCAAACTGAATTACCGTTCTGCAATAAAACAATGGATAGAGTTGCGATGAGGCGACTCATTGGCAAGTTAGTCGTTTGTTTTGGAATTGCATCTACAACAAATATTTCGGATCAAGTTAAAATTTTGGGTTTTCAACAAGCTACGAAAGCATCTGTCTCATTGGGCATCGACGACCTCCTAGCAGTACCATCCAGAGGATGGCTTGTACAAGACGCTGAGAAATAAGGTTACGTCTCAGAGCAGCATTATCGTTACGGAAGTCTGCATGCCGTGGAGAAATTACGTCAATCAATTGAAGCCTGGTACGCCACAAGCGAATGTCCAAAACGAGAAATGAATCCAAGTTTCAAAATGATCGATCCTTTAAATCCAGTCCACATGATGTCTTTTTCGGGGGCCCGGGGAAGTATATCCCAAGTTCATCAGTTGCTTGGCATGAGGGGATTGATGTCGGATCCCCGGGGACAAGTAATTGACCTACCCATCCGAAGAAACCTCCGCGAAGGCCTATCCCTGACGGAATATGTCATTTCCTGCTATGGTGCCCGCAAAGGGGTTGTGGATACCGCCGTTCGAACCTCCGACGCTGGATATCTAACACGCAGGCTCGTTGAGGTGGTCCAACACATTGCCATACGCAAAAAGGATTGCGAAACTACCAAAAGCATTGCTTCGCTGAATATCACCGAAGAGAAAAGAGAATCTATTAGAACAATATCATATCGAAAATTGGTTGGACGTGTGCTGGCAGATAACGTCTATTGGGACGTTAGATGTATCGCTACCCGTAATCAAGATATCAGTGATGGACTGGCTAGTAACTCAGTAGCATCGGCGCAGCCAATATATGTGAGATCTCCTTTGACACGTAAAAGTATTTTCCGGATTTGTCAGTGGCGTCACGGTCGGAGTCTCGCTCATTACGATTTAGTAGAATTGGGGGAAGCTGTTGGCATTATCGCGGGTCAACCCATTGGAGAACCGGGAACTCAATTAACATCAAGAACTTTTCATACAGGTGGGGTATTTACGGGCGATATTGCAGAATACGTACGAATTCCGTTTAATGGACTTATTAATTCCGATGGAAGACTGGTTTACCCCACACGTACGCGACACGGGCATCCTGCTTGGATGTGTCGAAATAATTTATTCGTTGCTATCAGGAGTTGTGGCGATATACACGATTTTATCGTCCCAGCTCAAAGTCTACTTATGATTCGGAGCGGTCAGTATGTCGAAGCGCAGCAAATCATTGCGGAAGTGCGAGCCAAAGAGTTTCCCCTTAAGGAACGTATTCAAAAAGCTATCTATCCGAATCTAAAAGGAGAAATTCACTGGAATAAATTTGTGTGGCATGTCCGCGATCGCATAGACAATCCCATTCGTATCGTACGCGAGGCGGGCCATATCCGGATTCTTTCGGGAGCTTATGGCGATTCCGGCGAAAGCTGTTTGTTTCATAAAGATCGGGATAGAGTCGGTATCAAACCCAACTCCATCATCGAGGGTAGGTGCAATTACTTCGAAGGAATTGGCAAAAGGGAAGTCGATGCCGCGATCTATGAAGGTTCCCAAAGAAGTATCCGAGATTTTGGGGTCAATCCAAAATGTTTTCTAAATTGGTCAAAACCTCCAACGTCTAACTATCTTCTATCTAATATCAAAGTGGAGCGCTCCGAAAAAACTGAATCTGTTTCCCTGTTGTTGGAAAGACAACGAGAAAATTTCAACGAATCGCATTTCGCAAATATTGATGTTCAATTAAACAGCATTTTGGATGGAAATGATATCCTCGCCATCTACGAAAAATTCGAGTATCAAACTGGTGTTTCGGGGATTATGAGATACGGCACCATAGAAGTTGAACCTTTTGACAAAAAGAGATTCCCCTTCGAGGGTAAGGCGGAAAAAACGACTTCGGGCTCATGGTATAGAGTAGTCAGGGGAGGCAATTCCTTTCTAATTCCCGAGGAGGTATATACTATATATGAACCTCCATCATCTATTTTGGTAACAAACAATACTGTTGTAGAAGAAGGCACACGAATAACTGATACCATTAATAGTGAAGTAGGTGGACTAATCCGAATCGAAAAGACATTGGCAAACGGTATTACGGTAAGAGTATTACCCGGATATATTCACAGTCCAGAGAAGGCAGCTGGTATACCCAGACAAAATATTAATCCAACAGAGTCAGGGAATATGATTCCCAATGGAATCAAAGCTAGGGGTTGGGTTTACCTCGAATCGGTCACACTTCACAGGAGAAGGAAGACCTCTGTCTGGGTAAGACCAGTTGTCAAATACGATGTATCTGGCGATTCTTCGCTGCAAGGAGTCTCCTGTGTCGATAAGCCGAAAACGCAGAAACGCACGAAAGTTCAAACCCTTCTATGTATCTCCCATGGAAATGGTGAAGAAATCAAAATGATTAATCACGCGACTATTCAATTAATTCGAACTTTTTTAGTGGTTGGGTGGCGGAGACACTTCCACGAGACCCACTCTACGAAAAAAAATTACTTATCTCTCACCAGTGTGAGAATCGATAATCTCTTCAGTACTTTTCTTCAGGTTAATTCGGTGGTGTCTCCCCCCGCACCAAGGTTCGGAGCTAGTCAGGTTTCCCAAAATTTGGTGTCTGCCAACAAACCCTTTCTCGCTCAAGTCAATCTATTCAACGACAGCAACGATTTAGTTCTCAAATATCGGAGCATTACTGTTCATTCGGTGTCAGAACGTGGTGCATCTCTCCTAACTTTGTCGCCGTTTGACTTCTATCGCAACAATTACTCCGCCGATCCAAGCAACAATAACTACGAGAAGGGAATTGGAGAATACTTTCCTCGATCAGAATCGGGTATAGGCGGCCCGGGCGGGATTCCGAAAGACGTTCCATTCAGTCCCAAATATGCATCTCTCTCAGAAAAGTTCCCAAATCTAAAAATTAAAGGGAGGTCGGTTATATTCGAAAGATCAAGCTTCACTTGTTGTCAATTAAATTTCGAAGAAATAGGTCTATTCGGGACTTCATATGCAATTTCCTACCTCTCGGTTACCCCCCGTTTGACACCTAGTAGCAAAGCTTCCCTCTTCATAAATTATTTTCTCGATTATTCGACAGATGCGCCGGAACACCAACATCGGTATTTAATTGATGAAACCAAATTAACAATGAAATGTCCTACAAATCCTTTTTTAACTAGATTTTTATTGGAGAAGCCAATTCATTCGACGCCGAAAATTTCCAATCGGGGAATCCTGTTAATTAATCTGGGACTATTAATCAGCGAAAGTCGATATTTCTGTAGAAGTAATGTTTCTCTCCAGTCCGGTCAGGTTGTAGCCATTCACCGAGATTACTTACTAGTCAGAACTGGTAGGACCCTACTGGCGACCCGGGGAGCAACTCCCCATAAGATATCTGGAGACATAATTGGGGAGGGAGATACATCAATAACATTACCATATGACAGATTGAAATCTGGAGACATCACTCAGGGTCTTCCGAAGGTTGAGCAGTTGCTGGAGTCTCGTTCCATTGCTTCTATCCCAGCAAGAATCGAAGATCTTTTTGGGAGATGGAATCGGGGTATTACGAGATTAATTGGGAACCTTTGGAGCCACTTTCCAAGTGCTGGAACAAGTATGGAACGCTGTCAACTGATTCTAATTAATGAAATTCGAGAAGTTTACGAATCTCAAGGAGTACAAATATCCGACAAACATCTAGAAATTATTATTTGGCAACTTACGTCGAGGGTTGTAGCGTCGGAAGACGGAGTAACCAATGTCTTCTTCCCCGGGGAGCTTGTCGAGTTGTCACAGGCGGAACGCATGAATCGCATATTAAAGAGACCGATCTTCTATGAACCTATCATACTGGGGATGACAAAGGCATCCCTCAATACTACTAGTTTTTTATCAGAGGCGAGTCTTCAGGAAACTACGCGAGTATTGGCCAAAGCTGCTCTCCGTGGCCGAATCGATCGGTTAAAAGGATTGAAGGAAAACGTTATTCTTGGTGACGTCGTCCCTGCCGGAACAGGTAGCCCAGAAATCGCTTGTCAACTAGAAGTGAATAAACAAAAAGGATTTCATTTGGCAATAGATAGTAATAGCAAGAACTCAAATTGGCAAACAAAATATGACCTATGTGGTTACTTCGAGAAGCAAAAAATCGACCCCAACCTATCCAAGGGATTGAGCCGACCCCTCCCTCATCTTAATCTTGAGATAAGATAAGGGGTTACTCGATACTAAATGAAGTTTTTGCGCGCTTTAACCCGCAAAATTGATCACCAGATTGTAATAATTTATCAAATTTAGTTAAAATGAAACGAATTTACAGCTTTTTATACCTGAGGGGAAGATGCAACAGAAAAATCGGAATATTGAGTTGGAAGGAATGATGACAGCGGGAATTCACTTCGGTCATCAAACCCAGAAATGGAATCCCAGGATGTCACCCTATATATTTGCAGAACGGAAGGGTGTTCATATCCCTGATCTAACTCAGACTGCTCGTCTCTCATCTGAAGCCTGTGATTTGGTATTTGATGCAGCAGCGGAGGGAAAGGAATTTCCAACGGTTGGTACGAAACATCAAGTAGCTGATTTGATAGCATCAGCCGCGACAAGATCTCAATGTCACTATGTAAATGAAAAATGGTTAGGCGGTACGTTAACAAATTGGTTTACTACAGAAATGCGTCTTCGTAGGTTTCAATACTTACAAAACGGAGAAGATACAGGAGGGTTCGACTGACTTCCGAAGCAAGAGGCGGCGATTTTGAGGGGATAACTATTTAAACTGAAGAAGTGTCTAGGCGGAATTCAATATATGTCAGATTTACCCGATATTGCGACAATTACCGATCAACACGAATAATCTATCGCCCCTAAGGAATGTATCACTCCAGGTATTCCCACAATTTGTGTTGTCGATACAGATTGCGACCCGGATCTTGTGGATATCCCAATCCCGGGTAATGACGACGCGCGACCCTCAATCCGATGGATATTGGACAAACCAACATTAGCTATTTGTGAAGGTCGTTCGAACTCGAAGTTCTCCGAGGTAAATTAAATTAACAGGTGGCAGGGCTAAGAACTGCCTTCGAAAATTTGTAATGAAATAGTAAGGGATTTACACCGTAATTGGGGATGTCGCCTAATTCCATCGGAAAGTAACTTGCTTCTGTTATTTCAGAAGAAATAATTTCTAGTGATCACCTTAAATATTTTAGATAAATTTATCTATTGAGAGGGGGTATTACGCACATGGAACAATTCCGAATTTACGAGATTGATGATCTGTATCAAGTATCGAATGTAGAAGTAGGCTAACACTCTTATTGGCAAATGGGAGACTTGCAAGTTCACGCACAGGTTCTCGTAACTTCCTGGGTCGTCATCGCCTTGTTGCTGGCTCTACCTATTGCAGCTACCAGGAATCTGCAAGCCATACCGACTGGCAGCCAGAATTTCATCGAGTATGTTCTCGAATTTATCAGGGATTTAACTAGGACCCAGATGGGGGAAGAGGAATACCGTCCCCGGGTTCCATTTATCGGAACGATGTTTCCATCCATTTTTGTTTCCAACTGGTCTGGTGCTCCGCTTCCTTGGCGAATCGTTCAGTTACCCCACGGAGAGTTGGCTGCACCTACCAATGATATCAACACTACTGTCGCGCCAGCCTTGCTTACATCAGTGGCACATTCTTATGCAGGTTTACACAAGAAGGGTTTTAGTTATTTCGGTAAGTATATCCAGCCAACTCCGGTACTATTACCTACCAACATTTCAGAAGATTTTACCAAACCCCCATCACTTAGTTTTCGACTGTTTGGAAATATTTCGGCTGACGAGTTGGTAGTAGCTGTTCTCGTCTCCCCAGTACCTCCAATTGTCCCTGTACCCATGACGCCTCTAGGATTATTTACAAGTGCCATACAGGCTTTGATTTTTGCCACTTCGGCTGCAGCTTATATTGGGGAATCCACGGAGGGCCACCATTAATTTGGTTGGGATGAATTCATCCCAGGGGAATATAAATAGAGTAACCACGAAATAATTTTCCTGGGAACTATTCGTCGGGTCGCTGTAGTGGAAAAAACCCGTTTCCATGGTATCATGCTACAACAGTACGAGATCCGCGTCGTCTCCCCCTCCACTCCGAGTAGCAATAAGAAATAGGAGCGGGAGGAGGGGTTAAGAACTAGAACTCCCGCATGGCCCTCCAAATTTAAATGCAGCCATTTAATTTTTTGAATTTAAATTTTTGAATAAGGAAAAAGTAGTTACTTTCACCGCCAAGCTCATATTTCCGAAGGAAAAAAAAATACACGAAGTATCTGAAAAGCAATTTATGTTGTTTTTGCGTTTCCCGTTTGAACCGGTTTAGATCTCAGTTACACCTATGTCACAGTATATCAAATGAAGTGATTAGATATTACTTGCACTGAGACTGGAATAGACATATTTCAGTAGATAAGAATTAGTATTACCAAATACTCGAAATTTTTCGATCCAATTTTACTAAATTAGACGGAAAGTAGCACCAATCGACGTAGGAAGTAGATGCATCCCTCTCGTACTTCATTATCGTTCCGAATTCAACATTATATATGTATGTGGGTATTATGCTACGCCACATTACTAGTTTTGATCAGATTCATGTAGAATTGATTTCCCGATTGGCGTTCACCGGAAAGTCTTCCTTGCGCCGAGTCTAGTTAGTACCCAGCGAAACAAGATTGATTAACGTAAATAAATTAAGAGGAGACTAATACGAACCCATTGATTTCTGCTGCTTCTGTTATTGCCGCCGGGTTAGCTGTAGGCCTCGCCTCAATTGGCCCGGGTGTTGGCCAGGGGACTGCTGCAGGTCAGGCAGTCGAGGGTATTGCGAGGCAGCCAGAAGCAGAAGGCAAGACACGAGGTACTTCATCATTAAGTTTAGCTTTCATGGAAGCTTTGACAATTTATGGATCAGTTGTAGCTCTAGCTTCATTATTTGCGAATCCATTTGTTTAACCTGTTTTTAATGAGGAGTAACCTGGTGCACCCCCTCCCCTCTTTTTCCCAAACTTGTTTCAAATCAGTGGTGAACCGCTAATTTGGAGGAGGGGGGGCATAGTAGGAAGTTGCTGCCCCACCTACCCAACCGAGTACTTGCCGTGTTTATTTGCAACTCCCCCTCCTTCTCCACCAACTAGAAAATGTTAACAAATCGGGTAAACCAATACAGTATAAGTTGCCAAATTTAATCACTCGGAAAATCTTGTCTCCATCCCGAGTTTATTTTGATTTTCCGGAATTTGGAATTTGTCCCCTCCCCCTAGGCCGGACCAGAAGTTGTTTAAATCTTGCAAAACCTTCCAGGAGGGAAAGGATTATGAGAAGTGTAAGTGAGATCGCTGCTCCCTCAAGTGATTGGACTCTTGCCGCAGGTATCGGCTTAAATACCAATATCTTGGAGATAAACCTAATTAATTTAATTTTAGTACTAGGTATATTGTTTTACTATGGAAAGGGGGTGTGTGCGAGTCGTATATCCGAGTGGGATAACTGTTTTCTTCAGTTGCACCCAGAAGTGCAAAACCCCGACGAATTCCCCGTGAATAAATGTTACGCAAGAACCGGAGCATTCCGTGTAATCGATGAAACTTCCACTTCCACCGACCGATTCTCGGGACTGTCGTCAATATGGTTAAAGCCAAACTGCTTAAAGTCTTAGCAAAATTAGGGTTCTCTTTCCCCCACCGCGTGAGCCAAATCGCGATTGGAGACGCATCATTCGGTATATGACGCTCGTATCAAGAATAGTTCGATTTGTACCACTTCTCGAGATAGATACCTATAGTAATAGGTAGATATATAGATAGATATCGGAGTTGATTTAGCTAAATCTCCTTCAATTTGCTGAATAGACAACCTATAAAAGATGAATACTACTCGGAAAAAGCGGCTCTCAAATAATTAATAATTATCTGGGAGAGTCCTCAATTTTTTTTTCCTTTTCAAATATTGATTATTCCATCTAAACCTATTCAAGATGAATCTCATTAGTCAATGGAAGGGAAAAGGGAGGCAAGCCCGCGTGTGAAAACATTATCTGTTGGATTCTGCCAATGGTAGAAACGGGCAGGAAAGCCGAATGGATCGAAAAATCCATGTTCGGTTTGGGAAGAGATTATAAGTCTCCGAGAATCAGAGATCTATAATCCACTTTCATTGATCAATTTCTTAGAGAATCGTGAAAGAACAATTTTGAATACAATTCGGGATGCGGAAGAGCGCCACGAAGAAGCTACTAAGAAACTTCAGAAGGCTCGTATTCGCCTGCAGCAAGCGAAAGTTAAAGCAGATGAGATCCGAATCAATGGACTTACGCAAATGGACAGAGAACAGCGGGATCTTGTTGATGCAGCCGACGAAGATTTAAAGGGATTGGAAGATAGTAAGAATTATGCGATTCGTTTCGAGAAGCAACGCGCTATTCAACAGGTTCGACAGCAAGTTTCTCGACTAGCGTCCGAAAGGGCTCTAGAAAGTCTAAATAGTCGTCTTGATAATCAACTGCATTTGCGAGTGATTGATTATAACATCGGCCTGTTCAGAGCCGTGGAAAACAAATCCGATTAGTCCCGATTTCACTACCATCTCATTATAAGCCGGGTTTCATTTTTACCTTTCCCTCTTCTAGTAATATTTTTTTGGCACAAATGGTTATAAACATTCGACCCGACGAAATTAGCAGCATTATCCGCAAGCAAATTGAAGGGTATGTCCCCGAAGTGAAAGTTGTTAACATTGGTACTGTACCTTAAGTCGGAGATGGGATTGCCCGTATTCACGGACTCAACAAAGTAATGGCTGGCGAATCGGTGGAATCTGAGGATGGTACAGTAGGGATCGCCCCGAATCCGGAATCTGATAATGTTGGGGCCGTACTGACGGGTGGTGGTTTGACCATACAAGAGGGAAGTTCAGTAAGAGCCACAGGAAAGATTGCCCAAATACCAGTCAGTGACTCGTTTTTGGGTCGTGTTGTAGATGCCTTGGCCCAACCTATCGACGGGAAAGGTCAAATCCCAGCTTCTGAGTTTAGGTCGATCGAATCTCCCGCTCCAGGAATTATCTCGAGACGCTCCGTATACGAACCTCTACAGACAGGTCTTATTGCTATTGACTCCATGATTCCTATAGGTCGTGGTCAACGGGAGTTAATTATCGGCGATAGACAGACTGGTAAAACAGCAGTAGCTACGGATACAATTTTGAATCAGAAAGGTCAAAATGTTATATGTGTCTACGTGGCCATTGGTCAGAAAGCTTCTTCTGTGGCTCAGGTAGTGGATACCTTTCAAGATCGCGGCGCCATGGAATATACGATCGTGGTGTCGGAGACCGCAAATTCCCCAGCCACTCTGCAGTACCTCGCTCCTTATACGGGAGCAGCTTTAGCCGAATACTTCATGTATCGCAAGCAGCATACTCCGATTATTCATGACGATCTTTCTAAACAAGCCCAAGCTTACCGACAAATGTCTCTGCCATTGAGGAGACCACCTGGGCGAGAAGCATATCCAGGAGATGTTTTTTACCTACACTCCCGTCTCCTAGAGAGAGCAGCTAAGTTAAGTCTCCAATTAGGGGAAGGTAGCATGACGGCTCTACCTATCGTTGAGACGCAAGCGGGGGATGTCTCAGCTTACATCCCTACCAATGTCATTTCTATCACCGATGGCTAAATCTTTTTATCAGCAGATCTATTTAACGCTGGGATTCGACCAGCAATAAATGTGGGGATTTCTGTATCTAGAGTGGGCTCCGCAGCTCAGATAAAAGCTATGAAACAGGTCGCCGGCAAATTGAAATTGGAATTAGCACAATTCGCAGAATTGGAGGCTTTCGCGCAATTTGCTTCCGATCTCGATAAGACTACCCAGAATCAGTTAGCTAGGGGCCAACGATTGCGTGAGCTGCTTAAACAGTCTCAATCAGCCCCGTTATCGGTAGAGGAACAGGTGGCCACCACTTACACCGGAGTCAACGGATATTTGGATGTACCAGAAGTTGAGCAAGTCAAACGATTCTTGGTTCAGCTACGCGAGTATGTGATAACCAATAAAACTCAATTTGGTGAAATTATTCGTTCCACAAAAGTGTCTACAGAACAAGCGGAAACACTTCTGAAGGAAGCAATTAAGGAGTCGACAGAAATTTTTCTATTGCAAGAGAAGTAATAAGGTTGCAGATTGCAGCCGGGGAGTAACTCCCGGGCTTCATCCGACCACTTTCACTTCATCTACGCCGACATAATTATCCCAAACACGGAATTACGTCCAATAGGATTTGAACCTATACCTAAGGTTTAGAAGACCTCTGTCCTATCCATTAGACGATGGACGTTTGTTCCTTTCTCTTCCTGGTTGGTCATGGATACGTCGATGGATTATAGCTCCCAAATCGTGAACAAACTGAAGTTCTCGTTTGTTCACGACGCAATCCACAGGTGAGGGGGTTAATCTCACTAGGGATCCGGGATTCCTAGTATCACCAGCGGGTAGCGGGAATCGAACCCGCATCAGTAGCTTGGAAGGCTAAAGGTTATAGTCGACGATAACAAATGGTTATGACGTTGCTAATTCAGAACCGAACATGGTCGTTTCCGCCCATTCGGCTCCCTTATGGAAAATAGGGATAAGTAGTGCAAAACTGGGGTAGATTTTGTCTACATATACCAACCTAGTTAAACGAAACAATCACAAGACGAGTCGGTTGTCTGTCTATTTTGCTTCAATTCAAGGGAGCACTTATTAAATATTTCTGTGGGGGTCGAGATCTTCTCCATATTGGAGTAGTTGGGGACTTACCTCTTTCCCCTCCCTCTTTCCGCCGTTTGGGGAGGAGGGAACTATCCCACTTCGATTAAGCGGCATCCATAAAATCTATGTCAGTCTTGCTTACGTCTTGGCCGTATAGCATGGATATACTTCTTAGATGATCCCTTCGAAAGAAAAAAAAAGTATTTCTTCATCATTTGCTTTTTTTCTTCTCCCACTTACTTCGTTCCTTATTTCTACTCCCAAAAATCCTTAGGAAAATATTTCTCACCGAGTTTCGGAAGCAATTGTTATCGCCTAGTCGGAAAAGTGCATGACAATCCCGACAAACCAGGATAAATCTATCTATAACTTTCAAGCTTGGATTTTATCCAAGGTTCAGTGACGATGAGACAAATATTTTAGCCGTCTACCCATAGATTCTCCTTTTTCTTTTCTGGAATCGTCCCAAGTTTTTTGCATGCCAAAATAATCCTGCTTTGTTGCTAACCGGTACGACTTCCGAAGTACGAGAGTAACAGGGGTGGCACATACTTTTTTCATACCAATACCAATAACTAGTAAAGAAAAATAGATGTACTTTTGCAAAAATAAAGCTTTTTGATTTAGTTGAGATTCAATTTGAAAGATCCCTTAACTATTAAAATCAATGTGAAACGAATCACACTTTTACCACTAAACTATACCCGCGACGGTACAATTGTATTATACGAGCTAATCTTCAGGTTGGTGAGGCGTTCTAGACGTGCTTACATTTAGCTATAGGAGGAGCTCACCCCCCCCCCTAGCCATTCCTTGTTTTTGTATATCTATATATATATCTATATACAAATTTGGTATTCATTTAATGGTTGGCACCCCCCCATGTCACAGATTACCCCTTCGAGCTGCCAGTAGTGCAATTACTAAGGGTCCTGATGCAACTACCAATGCCAAGATAGCAAGTTGCGCAATTATTTCTAGACTCATTATCCCTCCTTCTTTCTGTCGTTTTTCATAAATCTATCTTGATATCAAGAAATTTTCTAAAAAAAATTAGACAGATATATCTATTTAATTTTTTTTTTTCTTTTTTTTTTTTTCTTTTTTTTTTTTTTCACCTATACAGGAAAATGGGGAGGTGGGAGAACCCGATGGCATCAAACTCATGAAGTGACATTCTTCCGCTACGCCCCTATAACAAGCATTTTAACTGCGAGATTGGCCATCGCGCCGTATTGTATTGATAATCAATTTGGTTTAGTTTGCAGAAGCGAATTCGCCAATTTTGTCTAGGCTAAAAAATATCAAATTAATTTTGGGCGAGATTTCTGATTTGTACCCAATAGGTTTGGTTACGAATTTACTTCTCTCAGGTCATTTCATAAGAAGAGGAGGGGACTGGCAAGAAATGGAAGAAGGGAGTCCCTACTCAGAAGTGATCCGGATTTCGACTCCATCAAGTAACACGCGGGCAAGGCCGCCCCTTCCACAAACTGCATTTCAGGTGTAGATTGTGGGTATAGACTTACAGCCTAACTTCCTGTTAGAATTGGAGAGAAATACATCCCTAGTTGCCTGGAGAGATGGCTGAGGGGTCTAAAGCGTCGGACTGCTAATCCGTCGTACAAATCATATGTACCGAGGGTTCGAATCCCTCTCTCTCCTTTCTTAGTAAATTGATTAAACGGGTAAATTCGTAAACTTCTCCTAACAAGGTAACTAAAGCATTGACTTCTATCTAATCCCTACGTCCGGGGTTTCGTCCGGGATCGTTCGATAGAAATCCGAAGACGAAGAGAGAGACGAAGAAGATCACTACTGCATAGACAAATAGTTTGAGGGTAAGCATGATAACATCTCCATGTTTCTTAGAACTAGGGGTGAAGTGAGACGGAGCAACTTTGTTTCGCTCGGATCACCTATTTATCTCCATCATTTACATTTGTTTGGACATATGGATATGACTTCTTTCTCTAATTGGAATTAGGCGAAAGAACCCGGCTTCTGTGAGACGTTATTTCGTCAGATAAATTTTGTTTATTCTATTCAGGTTTGCGTCTTTTCTTACTACTTAAATAGGTGGAAGGAAAAATTGCATAAATATCTAACTCATTGAAAAGTTGATGTCTGTCAATCTCGAGTAAGCCGCGGGCATCCAATCCCATTTCCGATATATATGGCGGTGAATACGTCGGTACCGATATCTCCGACCTCGGATGCTAGATAAGAGGGTTGCAGTTTACCCAAATTAGTTTTTCGCTTGAATTGCGGGCGACCCCCCCCTCCCTCCCACCCTTGTTTCTCCTCCATCTCTCCAACCCCAACTGCTTGGCAACTTCTTTCTAATCACTCCGGAACGGAAGGAAGACGCAGGGCATTCCAGAATTGAGCAGCTTCCTAGTACTTATTATCGAAAACTAACTGCGGCTTGCCAAACGAAGGCCAGGAGAAGGAAGAACACTGGTATTACCGGCATCACGTCCACAATTGGATCAAAGATTGCATAAGCTTCGGGTAATTTGACAAAAAAGGCATCATCGAGGTGAATAGAATTTTCTAGATAGATGTCATACGAAACTACCATCTTTACTCTCCAGTGGTGTAACAAGTAATTTCCCTCCGACATGGTTACACATCAGCTTTCAATTGGTTGACCCGTCAGGTATATATTATTATATGTTTCCCCATTCAAATAATTTGGATTCCCAAAGCCTTACCGTACCAAAATGATATTTGAATGGGTTTCTACTTAAGGTATTCTTAAGTAATTAGTTTTATGAGGTACTAGTAGTTCCAAACTACTCCAATATTTTTTCGTTGCCGCTCTCTTCTAACTGGGCGAGTAGCTAAAAAAGAAAGCCGGTTGACAGGAAACTCCAAGTGTGAGATAGTCATCATACTGATCATTTGTGGGGCGTGGCCAAGCGGTAAGGCAGCGGGTTTTGGTCCCGTCACTCGGAGGTTCGAATCCTTCCGTCCCAGATTTCTTTCCCACAAAAAGAGAAATCTCTCGTATTCTCATATACTAGAAATTAAAGAAATCATAAATCTTACTTATTTCTAGCTTCGATTCTCTACCCCCCCCCCTCCCTCGGTGTATTCAATATAAAAGTTCCCCTCGATAGATCTTCCAGTTTATATTATGACGATAAGCCGCATATAGCAATAGATCCCTTTGTGATGCGAAACAACAAAAAGATACCAAAATCAAATTATGAAATTAGCTTATTGGATGTATGCTGGACCCGCCCACATAGGTACCCTGCGGGTAGCCAGTTCCTTCAGGAACGTACATGCTATAATGCATGCCCCTTTAGGAGATGACTATTTCAACGTGATGCGTTCCACGTCGGAGAGGGAAAGGGATTTTACCCCAGTAACTGCCAGTGTAGTGGACCGTCACGTATTAGCACGTGGGTCTCAGGAAAAGGTTATAAATAATATAAGCCGAAAAGATGAGGAATAACATCCCGACTTAATTGTTTTAACACCTACGTGTACCTCTAGTATTTCACAGGAGGATCTACAAAATTTTGTGGATCGAGCTTCTTTGTCTTCCGAGTCTGATGTAATTCCCGCGGATGTTAATTATTACTGAGTCAACGAGCTTCAAGCGGCGGATAGAACTTTGGAACAGATAACTCGATTTTATTTGGATAGGGCTCGTAAACGAAGTACCTTGGATCGATCCGTGACAAACGCACCTTCAGCAAATATTATAGGAATTTTTACCTCAGGCTTCCATAATCAACATGACTGTCGCGAATTGAAACGTTTACCTGGAGAATTGGGAATCGCAGTCAATCAAGTAATCCCAGAGGGAGGGTCTCTCAAATATTTGAAGGATTTGCCAAGAGCTTGGTTCAATACAGTTCCTTATCGCGAAGTAGGTTTGATGACAGCAACTTTTCCGGAAAAAGAGTATGGAATGCCTTACATATCTACAACCCCCATGGGGATTTCAGACACAGCCGACTTCATCGCACAGATCGGAAAACTTGTGAATGTGTGGGCTTCCGCACTGTCAGAAAAGAGACTTAACTACACATTATATGTCGAAAATCAAACCAAATTTGTTTCTCAAGCAGCTTGGTTTTCGAAGTCTATTGATTGTCAAAATTTGGCTGGAAAAGAAGCAGCAATTTTTGGTGATGCAACCCACGCAGCTTCAATTACTAAAATACTCGTTAAAGAAATGGGAATTCGTGTCAGTTGCTCAGGCACGTATTGCAAGCATGATGCGGAGTGGTTCAACGAGCAAGTTCAAGGTTTATGTGATGAAGTATTAGTTACGGAAGATCATACCGAGGTTGGGGATACGATAGCCCGTATTGAACCCTCCGCCATATTTGGAACTCAAATGGAACGTCATATTGGGAAACGTATTGATATTCCGTGTGGGGTCATTTCTTCACCAGTTCATATTCAGAATTTTCCTCTGGGATATCGACCCTCTCTAGGTTACGAAGGAACCAATCAAATAGCCGATCTAATCTATAACTCATTTAATTTAGGTATGGAAGATCATTCGCTGGATGTTTTCGGGGGGCATGATACCAAGGAGGTAAGCACCAAGTCCCTATCAACAGATAGAAGAGATATTAACTGGACTCCCGAAGCTGAGTCGGAACCAAATAGGATTCCCGGTTTCGTAAGGGGGAGAACTAAAAAAAACACCGAAGTCTCCGCGAAACAAAACGACATACCAGAAATTACAATTGATGTGACGTATGCGGCTAAAGAAAAGTCAAGCCCTTAATTTGATAAACTGTACGGGTAATCATTTGACTCATTTGACACAAGTTCTAGTTCATTTAACTTCATTTCGGGAATGCGTCAGAAAGTTCGTATCGAAAATATAAATCAGAGATACTGGACCAGTAAGTATTTAATAAGTATTTAACAAGAAAGTAATTCTCGGTTTTTAGATATTACGGTAAAACCCCGCCTGAAGCGACACGGTAAGAAGCAACGTGTGACTCGAACAGCGAGATCGTTTTTGCGGAGTCTAGTATCCGCCGGTTCTACTCAAATCGAAGGGTGGAGCGTCCCCGCTTCGACATTTGTTAAAACCCATTACCTAATGAAACTTGAAGAATATCTACCTATTTGAATCTATTTAGATTTTCGGAGAGGAGAAGTTATATCTATGGTTATTTCCACGAAATAGCGCGGTGAAGCCTCACTAGTCCGTTACCTTGTATGCTCCTACCGGGGACTGAAAACTGAATTCGAGTGAGGTTGGCTCAGTTTTACTGGGGTCGGACGGCCCAATCACCTTACCTCGATTGAGTCTCATTATGTCTACAGTAACGGGTGTAGGAAAAAACTTACTCGACAATTTTTTATCTCCCCTGAGGGGTACGTGAGAATGGGTTCTGTTGCCGCCGACTCTCAATTTGAAAAACCCTCGGGGTTATATCTAAACCTAAGGATTGTCAAAATCGATCTACGAACGAGGGAATTTCCGATATCTAGTTGAAATTATTAGTGGGTAAATGGAATTAAAAAAAAAAGGGGGGTAAGTTTGTCTCCCTATTTGCTAAGTTTGTCTCCCTATTTGCCTTATAGTAATGTTTTTCACAAAAGGATAATTCGTGAGGAGATAACCCAATAAGTGGTAGAATGCCCGCGTCGTACACATATGAGTTAGAAGTATCCTTCTGCAATTGAGTAGAACAGTTATCCATTCAATTGAAGTTGTGCTTTAAGCCGCACGAATTCAACGTTTCATATACGGTTTTGCGGGGGGGGGGAGGTTCGGCCTCGCGTGCACCCACCTATCCCGATAAGTAACTTACCGAATAATTGCAATTGATACCCAGTCTCGGCGAGAAGGGGAAGCCATTAAGGAGGTTGGTTCTTACAATCCCCGCAAAGAGCAAACCCAATTGGATCTCTTCGCCGTTGTTGCCCTCCTCAAGGAGGGGGCGCAACCAACAGACACCGTTCGTGATATTTTGAAACGGGCCAAGGTGCCTGAACAAACTGGAATCAACCTCTAATTAAAAATCGAATTTTAGGAGAATCTAATGGGCCCAGCTTATAGCTCTTTCCAGGTGCTTTTGTATTATCCCTCTCTTTTACTCATACTGTACATCTATGCCGTATTTGGCATTCCCCTAAGAAGTAGAATATTTCGCAGAGACTATTGGTTTTCCATCAAAACCTCCTTCGAAAGAAGTGATATCGGACATATCTTTATGGGTGTGATGGAAAGTTGGAGAAGGAAGGGGAGACGCAGGTAATTCGAACCAACGACGTGATTACTACCGGGAAAACTTTTCCCCCTCCAACTCAAAGGGGTTGACCGCCGATTTCACACCAGGAATTTGGTATAATTCCCCACGACTTCCCCCAGAAGAGAAGATGGTTGTAACTCGGTACTTCACCGAGGATCGAGTCAAGAAATAGTTTATTTGGGTGGATGCTTCTTCCACAAAAACCGAATTAGTAAGTACTTAATTAGTAAGTATTTACTAATTTGGTTTTCACGTTGTCCAATGAAGTAGGTGATTTAGAATTTTCGAGTAGAACATTTAAATATTTGTAGTTTTACTCCCACTTCATTCATATAATAGAAATGTAGCTATTAATATATTGAATCTTCTGGATAAAATTCATTATGAAATATAGTAATGCTTGGGAGTTACTGTGATGAAGACAACCTCTGGATCCTCCCATAAATTTGATGTATTACAGAGAAGTGAAGGGCTTAGTTTTAATCGAGATTGTTTCCCATATCTACTTCTTCTTCTACTTAGAGATAATTTTCATTCAGTCGCTTGTAAGCGTCGTTTAGACAGGCGAGACGTAGGTTTAGCCTTCGGGGCGTGTAGTGCAGCAGCAATAAAGCGTTCAATTGATGGTGTGCGTTACCAAGATTATTCGGAGATTTTTTACTCAGAATTTGTTTGAAAACAAGGCAGTCGACTTAACGTAGACTTATATCTTCACGTACTTCTACAAACAGTATGTTTAATTCTGGGGATACCTCTTTCGTGTCGGTCGGCCGCCGAAACGAATAACCAGTCGAAAATGTCACAGTCTGTTCATTCAATATTTTTATTTCTGGAAGATAGATTACCAAAATCTAGCTACGTTTTAGAGATGGAAATGTCACGAAATCTTCATCTAGAAACTCTAGTTCGCTTGTTTCGTCGACGAATTAGAGATGTGCCATTTCTACATCTATTGAGGATAGTTTTTCACACGTACAAAACTTCGTGTGGAAAATCTATTCAGTTTCGGTCTTGGAAACAAAAAGAGCGGAGAAGTATCGATACGCTACTCCAAAATTTTTACACTTACGAAATCGATTTGACACTGCTAGTTTTATGGACACGAGTGTATAAGTCACAGTCAAAAAATTTTGTATCCCCCGATCAAAATAACGTGACTAGAAAAAAAATACGTGTCTCCGAATATAATTTTCAATTAGATGCAATAAGCGTCGACCGCCGCCTCATTCAAGGTTTGTGCATTCACTTCGGAAGATATAAAAACAAGTCTCTCACAGCTTTTCAAGGAACCCAATATTTCGTAAAGAAATGGATTTATTATCTTTCGATATTTATTAAATCTCACTTTCATTATTCAATTGAATTTACCCAAATACGTATTAATTTGTTACCCGCCAGCTGTGTTTTATTCTTGGGTTACATCTCAACTATTAAGTCAATCTCGAAAAATGTCCAGGTTGAAACCACAGCGGGTTCCTGCAACAGTATTTCGGGTGAGGAGGAAATTCATGCCAGGATTCCAATTTCGCTACTAGTTAAACTCTTGGAAAAGGAGAAGTTCTGCGACAGTATCGGACGTCCAGTTAGTAAATTAGCCTGGGCTGTATTAACAGATGATGATATCTCAAATAAGTTTTTAAAAATTTGGAATAATTTTTCCTCATATTACAGTGCCTCAATAAATCGAGAAGGATTGCGTAGATTGAGATATATACCACGACTTTCGTGTGATAGTACGTCAGCGGGTAAACATAGAAGTACGATACGTCTTCCACGACGTAGGTTTGACCTAGAACTACCGAAGATGGTCCCTACGTCTAACAAGCTCAACTCCTCCGAAATAAATCGAAGAGTTTGGCATTTAAACCTAATTCGATCTGTTTCATTAACATTTGTTGCATAAAAAATACAAGTCTAATAAATCTGTTTGAGGTTTGCCTCTTCTTCTTAGTCAATTTGATAAAAATTGCTACCGAATTGATTTGATCAGGAAAAACTAGGAATATCCCGCTATTGCGATTTACACAGTCATATAGATACGAAAGTACTTAACTTGTTAATTTCGTGCTGAAGTCGGCGTGGCAGAAGGTTACCCATTCTCAAATATTATCCCGATTTTTATTACGAATTACACTAATTTATCCTTTTCGGATTTCTTTTTCCTACTCGGTAATCTACCAATTTTGCCAGAACTTATTTCGATTATCAGTTTAATTACAGTTATTGTAATCGATTTATTAAACAGGGGGAGAAATACAATTTTGCTTCACAGAATTTCACTAATATCTATATCAATTAGCGTGATTGCTTCGCTATGTCAATGGGAGGTCCACTCGGTTCCCATCGCTTTGATCAGCAACTTTAGTTATATATTTAGATTTCTTCTGTTGATTTGTTCGCTACTATCTGTTCCGTTGCCAATTGATTACATACGATGTTCAAAAACGGTTTTGGCAGAATTTTCGTTTTTCGCATTAGCTGCAGGTTCGGGTGGAATGGTTCTATGCCGGGCCAATGATCTGATCACTCTTTATGTGGCGCTGGAATTATCAAGCCTATCTTCTTGTTTCTTGTCTGGACATACCAAAAGGGATATAAGATCGAATGAAGCAACTACGAAATTTCTACTGATGGGTGGGGCGAGCTCGTCTTTTTTGCTATATGGTTTTTCTTCGTTGTATGGGATTTCCGGCGGACAGCTTCAGCTTGATAAGACAGCCAATGCACTCCTGCTAAGTCGGCATTTCGCCGTAATTTACACCTCCATCGCGTTTATCATAGCTGGAACGGCGTCCAAACCCTCTCTTGTTCCGTTCCATCAATGGACTCCTGATGTATACGAAGGAGTGTGATTCGTCCAAAAAGCAAATTAACAATTGCAAGTGATTTAGCCACATCATATTTGCTTCTTGCAGGGTCCTGCGAGCGCGCGGGAACAGAAAGAAGAACTTCCCTGCATCGGTAGTTGCATCAACAATCTGCTCTTGCCGTACCGCAATTCTCATAAATTGTTCGAACAATGGCGTACGAGTAAAACAGAGGCGAGTCGCGGGATTTACTAGATCCCCCCCTAATTTTATATTCATTCATCTATATCCTCTTATTTTCATTTTCATACAAATTTACTACGAAGTTTCTCACTACTACGGGTAGATTCCAACGAAATTGGTAGCGCATACGGATTTAGCTAGAAATTGAGTTCATTTCTGTGTACCTCTTTTTTTTTTTTCACCTGTTGATGGAAATTTGATGGGCTCGATCCTTCGGAAGCTACTGACAAATCCCTTCAACTCGAGAAATCACCCCAAAATAGAATTAACTTCAATGTAACGAAGTTGCGTGCCCGTTT